CGAAAGCCATTTCATCAAAATGATTCCACACAGTGCATAACCACAAGGATAAGCTCACATTAACCCGTCAAATTGGATGGAAGGGAGTATCGAGAACTAAATTTTAGTATGTAATAATTCCTAGTTCTCTATTTCTGGAAATACTGTATCTCAATAAGATTGAGAAAAAGAAATCTGATTCATCGTTCTATATCGAGAGATGTAGAACGCAAAAACGTGCGGTACTTTTTGGAGAGAGAAAATAGAATGAAGAGAATAGAAAGATTCTCGAATCATGAAATCCAAATTATCCTACTTCCAAAGAATCGACCGAGAAGCCGTATGAGGTGCAAATCTCATGTACGGTTTTGTAGAGTGACAGTAAACAGAACTTGTCAACTTTTCCAATATTAACCCCAAAAAACCAAACTCTGCCTTACGTAAAGTTGCCAGAGTACGATTAACCTCCGGATTTGAAATTACTGCTTATATACCTGGTATTGGCCATAATTTACAAGAACATTCTGTAGTATTAGTAAGAGGAGGAAGAGTGAAAGATTTACCCGGTGTAAGATATCACATAGTTCGAGGAACCCTAGATGCTGTCGCGGTCAAAGATCGTCAACAAGGGCGTTCTAGTGCGTTGTATATTCTTATCTAAGACTTGTATTTATGATACCATGTGAATGGCTATAAACATGGGAAGTATATGGCTAACTTCATAACAAACGTTGTGTAAGGGGACTAGAGCAGGCTACCATAAAACAAAGTCTAAGGTTCAATAGTGAAATTATTTATTTTATAAGTTTTCCCCGACTTTTTGTCAAAAAATACCTTGACCTTTTAGAACAGGTTTGAATCAATTAGCAATGATTTGGAATTTGAAACAGTTTTTTCTACACTATAAACCTAAGGACTTGATTGTATAGATATGGAAAATACAAGATTTCCGGTCATAGCAAAAGAAAGGAAACGGATACTCAATGAAGAGTGAGTAAACATCATTATATGCATAATAGATCTCATCTATGCAGATAGAATCATGTAGAAAGCCGTATTCGGCGAAAGTTGTATGTACGGTTTGGAGGGAGATCTTTCATACCAGGGGTCCACCCTACAATATGGAGTCAAAAAGCCGAAAAAAAAGTGATTCCTTTTTAGCCTTTATGAAATAGAATTTAGAACCCCTTTTCAAACTCATGTCACGACGAATTAGTGCAAAAAAAACAAAAAGAACGGAAAATTTCGATCCAATTTATCAGAATCGATTAGTTAACATGGTACTTAATCGTATCCTGAAACATGGAAAAAAATCATTGGCTTATCGAATTCTTTATCGAGCCATGAAACAGATTCAACAAAAGACAGAAAAAAATCCACTATTGGTTCTACGACAAGCAATAAAGGAAGTAACTCCTCGTCTAATAGTAAAACCAAGACGTAAAGGTGGATCGACTTATCAAGTTCCCCTTGAAATAAAACCTAAACAAGGAAAAGTACTTGCTATTCGTTGGTTATTAGAGGCATCTCGCAAACGGCTGGGTCCAAATATGGAGTCCAAATTCAGTTCTGAATTGATAGATGCTACTAAAGGGAAAGGCACAGCTATCCGCAAAAAGGAAGAGACTCATAAAATGGCAGAGGCCAATAGAGCTTTTGCGGATTTTTAATCCATAAAAAGGGTAGATCTAACTAAGATCTTAGTCTTAGTTAGATCTACCTATCCTGCCTGATTAGATTAGAAAAAGCTTCTCGATCTCATTTATAAAATCTTTTGGAGATTTGAAGAAATTTGTAATACAAGATGAAAACTTAATCTTCTTCAAGCCTTGATGGTGAAATGGTAGACACGCGAGACTCAAAATCTCGTGCTAAGCGCGTGGAGGTTCGAGTCCTCTTCAAGGCATACATGATTTGCTTATGGAATGAGCCAAAGAATGGTCAACAAGGCAGAGCCTTTTTTACAAAAAGGATTCCGACGATACGATCTGACCCGACTTTTTCCAAGGTTTTATCTTAGAGAATCGTGTACCGAATTGGGGCAATCCCAAAGCTCATTATGGTCAACATGAAATATGTAGAAAACCAACCTAGTCATTCCGTTATTACAATAATTTGTTCTCAGAGCAGATACCAACAACCATTTCATATGTGTATTTATGTATTTATCGAGATCTCTTTCATCTTTCTTTAATTCTTTCAATTCCAGATCGATTTTTCGAAAGAAGAGATGTGGAATCCTGTTGTAGAAATGAAGTGTTTCATTTCATTCGCAAAAAGCCATTTCGTTTTCAACAATGTCTTTGTCATTTGATTCAATAACATTCTGTTAGAAAGGAACAGATTTAATAAATATTGATAATTCTCTGAGAGAATATTAGAAAGAAAAAGTTCATTGGGTACTGAACGATTGGTTTCAAGAGATCTTTGGCGATCAATTACCAAGTCCCAGCGGTCACTTTGGCCCCGCGGATTTTCAATCAACCAGCGGTGATACAGAGCTAAAGGACTGTCCATGTGTACGTGTAGAATTTGCGATTTCATACCCTTTCCTTGAATGCGTTGCAAAGCCTCGATATGGGGTTCCTTCTGTTGAGAAACGAGAACATCTCGTTTCTTCTTTTTTCTTTTTCTTTTTGTTTTTTCTTCTAATTCTTCTAAACAAGGAATAGAAAGGTTCCGGTTGGTCATCACAGTAAATCTACGAAAAAGCCTTTTTGAATGGAAAAGTGGTGGTTTTTTGGTTTGATCTATTCTTATTAAACAGGCATAAGCTCCACTGGTATAAAGCCTTTGCATCAGTTCTTCATTGGAAAACACTTCTTCGTCTGAAAACAAAACGTCCGGATCCTCTTGGATTAGAAAGGAGTCCCAAACAAACCGTCTTCCACGAAAAAGCACTGGTTTATTAGAAGATTGACATTGCATTGATTGATATTGCAATGGATATTGCATTGGATATCCAGATTGACTTCTGAACGGTTCCAAAAACTCTTGAAATGATAGATTTTCCAAATCCAACCGTAGTTTTTTGATCTCTTCCCGATACTTCCTATACTCCGTTGTAACCCCCCTTTTTTCTAAGTTGAACTTCTTAGACTTATACTGGAGCATACGAAGATGATTTTCAAACTTTTGAACGAAAATCCGCCTTTCTTGAAACAATCTGACTTGCTCCGGCAATCCCAATTCATTGAATGTTTTTATCCGATCAAATCGATTACTGCGAAGAAAACTAAGACGCCAGATCCTAGGAGACGAAACCAATGATTCATCGAATTCTTCATCCTTTTGGAGTTGAGCATCTAGACCTATTTCATGAACTAGAGACGAAAACCCTGTTCGCATCGTATACTGATGATTTTTCGTTTTGCGCAGAGGATCGAATGGTGGGATTTGATTCTTATCAGACTTACCTCGATATATTCCTAACCACGGAAACTCCACCAGAAGACTTTCTAAAAGACTAGAAGCTAGATGGAAATCATGTTCAACGAGTCTATCGAGAGGAGTCCAATTCTCTTGATTTGGTTCCGATATCAGCAACCAAGAATCCCGAGCAGCTGATCCGGCCAAGCAACCCAAAATAGGAGGGAGTATAGTGAATTCCTTGATAGTTGTTTCGGCAATCGAAGGTTCTAAATACCATTTAGACAAATAATAAAAATTTTTTTTCCAAAAATCTTTTGCCATAGGTACAGGAGAAAATTTCGTTCTAAGTGTAGTTTGTAGAATAGCCTTTCCTATCTTATAGGGAAGTCTTTCATGATGTTTTAGAACGGATACAACACCCTGATTTATAGATCGTAAACCCCAAGTTTGCCTATAAAGAGACAATCGAATTGTATTCGTGTCTATAACGTATTTTTTTCGCAAACAACTAATTGCTACGGTTTCATTGACAAGTCCTGCCAGGTCTCGTGCCTTATAACCTATGGTTCTAGATCCAAAATCATCGAGGTAGAACAATTCTTTGTTCAAAAAAAATCTTTTCCTACGTAAAAGAATAGAAAATTCTTTTTCTCGTTGGGATACAAGAAGCATCCGAATATTGATGAATTGACCCAATCGATTTGGAGTCATTAGATTTGGATCGACTTTTCTAGGAATATGCGTCGAAGCAATAAAAACAATATTTCTTCTACTAGTAAAACTGTTCTCATCACAGCTATCCATATGGTCCAATAAGCGATGAAGCAACGCCTTCTTCTTGATGATGATATCCATCTTGATGATAGAAGTGCGAGTATTCCGTTCCAATACATGAATGTTTGGGATCCATATTATGCAAGGAGACATTATTTCTGCCATTGTCAAAGTCCGATGGAATTGAGAGAAAGTTTTCCCAAAGAACCATTCCAGATTGATTTTTATTAAAGGAATATAAAAGTCTGCTGCTAGACTTTGGACCAAATAGGATCGACCAGTTTCCTCAGGACCTATCAGTAAAATCCCCTTGGAAAGGGATGGTCCTAATAATAAAGGAGGAGTTTTTCTAGCTTTAGAAAATAGGTTTTGGTTAGATTTGGCAATCTTCTGATAAAAAGCGAAGAAGACCCATTTTTCTGCTAAACGATCAAACCTGTAATTCATTATATTTTTTTGCGAAATGTCAGATAAATATCGTAAGTACATAAACCCCGGCTCTTCCGTGGTTTGATAACCTTCGAAGATAGAATGCCTGTAGGTAAAATTCGATTCAAATTGAGAATTTTGAGAGAGTTCTTTTTCTGTTCTTAGAAGCAGAAGTAGATCAATTGTATCTTTCTTCTTCTCTTTTTTATTATTATTATAATCATCTGATGATAATCTTGATGAAAAAAAAGATGGAATTTTCGAGTTTCCACCACTGGGCTTTGCGATTACGAAGTCGAATATTGTCACGGATCGATCGAATGCACGCGGATTCTTCTTGTGACTTATTAGTATGAAAAAATAAGTCATTCTAAGCCTCATCAACCAATACCATTCCCGGAGGTTTGACAAAAAGCAAACAATTTGATTTAGAATTCTAAAGGCGAACCAAAAAGTAAACCCCTCTTCATATTTATGTGCATCCAACTGCGTCCAAATTGGTTCATCCTTCTTAGCCAAAATAGTAAAATGAGAAAAATCATAATTATTAGATTTAGAAAAAACAGAATCATCATCACTAGTAGAACCGAAGATTTGTTTTGTCCAATCCCTTATTTCCTCCGGGTACTCAAAGCTATTAGAAGTATCAATAGCAGCCAAATAAGGAACAACACAAGTACTTCTTTCGAAGATTGGTTTGACTAAATCCAGTATTACCGAATCGATTGGTTCTACCCAATCCGGTTTTTCCAAAGAATCCTTCGGGTACTCGCTATATCTTTTTATTTCCATCCACCATTGTCGTAGCAAAGCTGGATCCGAATGTAGTCCGAACTCGAGAAAATTCAACTGTATCAGTAAAGAAATCCAGTTGAAGAAAACAACGAAAAAATACGGAAAAAAGAAAAACACAAGGACGAACCACAAGAGAATGATCCAAGACTCCCCGTCCTTCCTTGCTAATCGCAAGAGTTTCCATATCGACTTTTTCTTGATGAGTTCTTCGATCACGAGCTCCCCGTGAGAAACTAACCAAGGAACCAACTCATTCAGAGGCGGATGAAGTCGAATCCTTCTCCAATTCCGTTGTATTTTGGATTGTAGAATGAACCATACTTCATGAGAAAGTGCCCGCAAGATATTCTTCGATCTATGCCTAATATCTTGCCAAATAGATACTATTTGGTCACAGCTATATAGCAATATATACGGAAAAGTATCAAAAAGTGTATCCCCAAAGTATTTCCACCATATAGAAGTAAAAAACCATGGCATATACATTTGAAGCAAATTCCATTTGGAAAAATGAGTATCAATCTTATATATCTCTTGTTTATTAACGAGTTCATGAAAACAATGTGGTGAACGGCATGAGAAAATCTTTCGTTTCTCTTTCCATGAAAAACAAAGCTTATCTAGAGCTTTGTTTTCCGCTATGTTTTGGAAACTCTCTGTTGAACTAGACTTGGTAAACATGTCTGGAATCTGATGAAATATTTCCTGGTTCTTATTCGGAAAGATTTCCGATAGGAAATCATCTTTATAGGATTGAGTTTGAATCAAACTCGTGTTTGAACTGAAATTTTTCGGAGACTGATCAAGATTTTTTTCTTCAAAATCAAAATAAGATCTATGGAAATTTTCCAAATTGACTACTTGGAATCTTGGTAAAGGCGTTGTACAAATCTCTTCGATCGAGGCTCTGTTGTCATGAACAAAAGGATTCCATCGAGTTAATAACTCGTACAATTCATAGATTAATACATATGTTTTGTCACTACTTCGTTGTAAATACTTAGGTAAAAATATGTCGGATACTTGGGACTCTATGAGTGAAACAGCCTCTTTCTCCGATTGAACAGGTATTATTTCATCAAGCGACAAAGAAAACATATTGTTGCAGATGGGCAAAAGATGGAAATGGAATAATTGTACATATGTAAGATTCTTTTGAATTCTTTCTTCTATATAAGAAGGTAATCTTTTCTTATAATTGGACCGAGGATGACGTAAATAATCCAAAATTTGAAGTGTATTTGCTTTGTCAAAAGCAGCTCTCAATGAACTTTGATTCGATAGTTTTACAGGATTCACCCAATTGTCTCGATATATCGTCGAAAAATCCGTGTTATACAACGAATTGCTTTCATTATCAAAAATGTCCATAATCCATGGCTCATTCCAAGCAATTTTTGCTATTGTTCCTTCATCGATCTTTGAGACTTTTGTCTGGTTATCCAACCACTGGATTTTGGGTTTAACGATTCGAACAAGAAATTCTCTAAACCACCACGGATAGACTACTTTGTCCTCAGGGCCGCACTGAGAAAGGAAAATAATCAAATCCGAAATGAGTTTATCAATATAAGGAGAAATGTCTATGGAAATATCGATGTTGTTCCATAAGTTCTTCATTTCCGTCTCTTCCGGAGCGTAAAACAGAATCAAAGCAATCTTAAGAAATATTTCTTTAATACATAATTCCTTTGGATCGAAACAAACAAGATGGTTCGAATACTTTTGTAAGTATTCGAATTGATCGGACCATTTGTATACATGCAATTTCTGATTGATATATTTCGAAGTTCTAAGAATCAAACAATCTAACCATTCTTTCTGACCTTTTCTCCAATTTAATGAATGCTGGTTCATTGTATTTTTCATTCCATTATTCCAATTTGAAAGAATGTCATCTATTGGAAATACCCAAGCCTGAGTGCGCGTGTTCATTAAATGGAATGTATTTTCCCCTACGGGGAAAATCGATACGGTTTGGTTGATTATTCGATCGAAAGAATCATTCTCTTTCTCAGTCATATTGAACCATGGATTCTTCCATTTTTTTCTGTGGTCGAAAATCTGATTCCCTAATCTGTTCTTGTGAAGTTCATAGAATAGACTCTGAGCGAAGGCAAATGTATTATTAGCAGAAACCTGATTAGGATTAGTCAGTAATAGAGTGAATCGATCTGTTCTTTTTAGGACGATTGGTTTCAATCGACAAAAATGGAATAGGCGCTCTTTGCAGAATGAAGAAAAAAAGAGATTCCAAGACGAACTGTTTCTAACTCGACTACAAAGGAATTGGTTTATATCCCTCTGATTTTGTCTAATCGTAGTACATCCAGGATCTGATGAAATAGCCAATTTCGGATTTGGAAATTTCGTTTTGATATTCCAGAAATCCGCTCTCCTTTTCCTTTCTAATCTTCTCAAATATTGAAAAACATTTTGTTGTCTTTTCCAACATTGGAAATTTTCCACGGGCTCTTTAGTGGTACGAGAAACCATATATTCATCTATTGACAATATGTCAAAAACAGAATAACGAATTGTTTTTGTCCAATTCTCAATGAATTTTTTTGTTTCTTTTGAAAATGAATTCTCTTTTATAGACGACCTTTTGGTTTCTTTCAATACTTCTTTCGGCCAAGACATTGGAAAATTTCCTGGACACGCGTCATACCCATTTGAAAATTTTTCCAATTGGCTAGATTTTGGAAAAAACAAAAAAAGATGCGAAAAGATCCACAAATTTCTAGTGAAATTGGCTTCCGATGATGTTTCATTTCGAATTTCCATGGAGTTATATATAGGATCAAATAGATTGATCGAATAGTATTTGTTTCTTTCAATCAGACTTTTCTTTTTTAGGTTATATATAAGGACTGGTAATGTAAGTAATACTACAACTTTGCTTTTGGAACTACAACTACGTAGATCCCGTAAAAGTAACGTACTGAGAATCCGAAAGTCAAAGAACTTAATAAGACGTTCTCGATGGGACAAAATTTGAGTAAAAAACCTCACCAAAATCAATTCAGTCCATGGATCGAATGAAGAGCTTTGTATTTGTTTGAAAAAGTTTAACCACCAGGTCAAGAGGCTTGATATGGGTTGTTTAATTCCGGACTCTCTTGGACATTTTCCCGAGGTCCTTTCTTCCGAGATCCAGAGTCTGCTTTTTTGTTCTTGTATCATTGGTTTTTGCCCTCTTTTACAATTCTATATTTTATTACGTGAAATATGGATAGATCCCTCTCAATTCCATATAATAAACCATTGGATTTTTTCGAAAGGTTTTTTGACTAGTTTTTGGTTTTCTGGAAAAGGTAGAATGATCTTTGTGATGGATGAAAAGACATAAAATAAAATAAAAACCTTCGCACTTCATCGAACTTGCGTCAACGATCGAAAAATCGCAAACAACCAAATAAAAGATTATGGCCCGGGCGAACGACGGGGATTGAACCCGCGCGTGGTGGATTCACAATCCACTGCCTTGAGCCACTTGGCTACGTCCGCCCATAAAATCTATCTAATCAACATTACTTTCAAGAAAAGAGTTGTTTTCTGTTCATCCTACGGAATGTGGGCGACTTATTCCAGGAAATCCAACAGGAAATCCAAGTGTTGCAAGATCGGTACTCACTCCCACAAGTTTTTCCGTTGCATTTTCTATGTTTGGCATGATTGGGATATGAGTACTTGGCTACCCTAAGTCGATACTCACTCATATTATCGAATGAATTGATTATTCCGGATGAGCTTTTCTCCAGCATCCATGGCTGAATGGTTAAAGCGCCCAACTCATAATTGGCGAACTCGCGGGTTCAATTCCTGCTGGATGCACATATCTAATTCAAATTCCTTATATATCCTCAAATACAACAGTAAAAAACTCGATATCTTATAATGTGGATATGAACAAAGACAGATAAGGTACCAAACCTCCTTTAGAGGTTTGGTACGATGAAAGGAATACCTAGAATTCTATCTAATTAACCATCTATAGAATTGAATTCCATTGATGCCAAATCAAGAGGAAAATTGTGAGCATTGCGCTCATGCATAACTTCCATACCAAGATTAGCACGATTAATTATATCAGCCCAAGTATTAATAACACGACCTTGACTGTCAACTACAGATTGATTGAAATTGAATCCATTCAAGTTGAACGCCATAGTACTAATACCCAAAGCAGTAAACCAGATACCTACTACGGGCCAAGCCGCTAAGAAGAAATGTAAAGAACGAGAATTATTAAAACTAGCATATTGGAAAATCAATCGACCAAAATAACCGTGAGCCGCGACAATATTATAAGTTTCTTCTTCCTGACCAAATTTGTGATTGTGATTCTATTCCATATTTAAACTTAAAATACAAAAATCAATCATATAATGAACATTTCATACAAAAACATACTACATTTTGCTCAGAGTAGTCCGGAAAAATTTCTAACTTCTGGGAAACATCATCGTTGCAAGGGTCGAAATAAAAAAGGTATTATTACAGTACGTCATAGAGGAGGAGGCCATAAACGTCTTTACAGGCAAATTGATTTTCGAAGAAAAGAGAAAGACATCTATGGAAAAATTGTAACCATAGAATATGATCCTAATCGAAATGCGCATATCAGTTTGATATGTTACAAGAATGGGAAAAAGTCCTATATTTTGTCCCCTAGAGGAATCATGATTGGAGATACTATTTTATCTGGTCCAAAAGCTTCTATTTTAATAGGGAATGCCCTACCTTTGAGTGCGGTTTGAATTATGAATTTACGTAATCGGAAAGACCGGTTAGGCCCCGAACCTACTAAATTATCATTGATAATCTAAATTTGACTTAATTTTCAAAGGGAAACTGAGAAAAATATATATATAGCAAGTGATAAAAAAAAATAATAATAAATTTTTCATTCTAGATAATATGGAGAATTTTTGATAAAGCATAACAGTGGAGAAGGCAAACTCTTGTTCCAAAGATTATTTGATTCATCTTTGATTTGAAGGTCAGAGGCAAAATCAAAGTTGTACAATGAAATAAATATTTCCAAAAAAAAACGCCTCCTATGTTATTGAGAACGTGATTTAATAAAGTCATTCAATCTGAATGCTACATGATGAACAGAAGCCAGATGATGGATAAACACCTAGGATGTAAAGTAAAGAACATCCAGAAAGCTGTATGCCCCGAGAGAGGCTTGTACAGTTTGGGAAAGGATTCTTTTTTTTTTTTTGAATCAAAATCTATTTCAACCAATATCCCTGTGGGTACAACTATACATAATATAGAAACAACGCAGGGTAAAGGAGGACAAGTGGCTCGAGCCGCGGGTACTATAGCCAAATTGATCGCAAAAGAAGGTCAATCCGCGGTATTAAAGTTGCCTTCAGGAGAACTTCGTTTAATACCTTACAACTGTTCAGCCACGGTTGGACAAGTGGGTAATATCCGCTCGAATAACAAAATTTTTAGTAAAGCTGGATCAAAACGGTGGATAGGTAAACGATCAGAAGTACGAGGAATAGTCATGAATGCTGTAGACCATCCACATGGAGGTGGTGAAGGAAAAAGTCCCATAGGAAGAAAAACCCCCATAACTCCTTGGGGTCATTGTACGCTCGGTAAAAAAACCCGAAAAATGGTTCGGTATAGTGATACTTTCATTCTTCGTCGTCAAACTAAGTTAGAATAAAAAAATTAATTGCCTATGAAATATTCAAGAAAAAAAAAAAGTTTAAAACAAGTTTTTGCGGCTACACACTCAAAAAAAAAAGTTTTTATTGCTGATCACTTATTAAAAAAAATAGAAAAACTAGACACAAATATAAAAAAAAAGAAAATACTATTAACTTGGTCTCGAGCGTCTACGGTTGTACCCAAAATGATCGGTTATACTATTGCTATTCATAATGGTAAAGAGCATATACCTATTTATATAACAAATAATATGCTTTACCATAAATTAGGAGATTTTGTACCTACTCGTCTTTGCCCGGAACATCCAGGCAAAGACGATAAGAAATCTAAAAAAGACAAGAAATCTAGTCGTTAAATTTCAAGAAAGTGAATATGAAAATATCTAAAAATAAGAGGAATACCGAAGTACGCGTTTTAGCCAAAAATTTAAAAATGTCTACGCAGAAAATGCGTCGAGTAATCGATCAAATTCGTGGTTGTTCTTATGCACAAGCATATACTCTATTGAAATTAATGCCGTATAGAGCTTGTTATCCCATATTCCAACTACTTTGTTCTGCAGGAGCAAATGCTAAAAATAATTTGGGGCTTAAAGAAAAATTTTTATTCATTAGTAGAGCCGAAGTAAACGAGGGTACTGTTTCAAAGAAATATCAAATTAGAGCTAAGGGACGTTCCTTTCGTATAAAAAAAAAAACTTGTCATATAACTATTGTTTTGAAAGAACTATCAAATCTAATTGAATTTGAAATTTCAGAGAATCTGAAAAGGAAAATATCACAATATGGGACATAAAGTAAATCCAATGGGTTTTAGACTTGGTCTAACTCAAAATCATAATTCTGTTTGGTTCGCACAAAAGAGAGAGTATACAAGAACTCTTCGAGAAGATATAAAAATACATAAATGCATCGAATTTTTTTTCCAAAGACATCAGAGAAAATCTTATCTAGGAATTGGAAGAATAGAAATTCAGAGAAAGATTGATTTAATCAATATAATAATCTATATAGGATTTCCCATTTTTTTCAAAAATGAAAAAAATGAAATTACACGAGTAAAAAACGATATAAAACGTACTCTTTATTTGCGTGATCAAAAGCTTAACATAAATGCAGAAATATTAGCCAAACCTTATCAAAAAACTAATATACTTGCTGAATATATCGCTTTGCAACTAGAAAAGAGAGTGGCTGTAAAAAAAATATTACAAAAAGCTGTTGAACTAGCCAAAAAAGACGAAATAGAAGGGATTCGTATACGAATTGCAGGACGTCTTGGCGGACGAGAAAGAACTCGTAAGACAAAAATCAAATTAGGCAGAGTTACTTTACAAACACTCCGAGCTGAAATGGATTATTCCTCTTTTACAGTTCGCACAATCCACGGGGCATTAGGAATTCAACTTTGGATCTTCATGAAAGAACAATAATTGTTGTAATTACTATAAAAACTATCCCATTATTATATAGAAAAATTAATTATTTAAGATTGAATAGAATTTCTATTTTCTAGTAAAAATTATGCTATGCTTAGTGTGCGACTCGTTAAAACTAAGCTTTTTTTTTACTTTTGAACTTTATTACACGTAAGAAGTATTCTTTCGTGAAGCAAAATAAGATAATATCGAAAAAAAAAAAAATCGAAGAATCAATACTATTTTTTATGGTATTGTATGGTTCATAAATAAGCCTACCTTGAAAGTGTAATAAAGCAGAAAAGTCGTTATCGACCTCATTTTATAAAAAGAAAAGAGCTTTGAGTCGATGGGAACTAAGTCAACCAATTCTGTAAAAAAAAAATGAAAGTTAAGCTCCACTGTAGAAGAAAAGTAAACCTAAGCAATATTTTGTTGGAAGCTATAGAAACGATGAAACTTGTGGATATATTGTTATCATAGGATAGGATGATGAATAAAACCAAAAAAAATAAGAAAAATATCTACTAAAGAGTCTATATTCATCTGTGAATCTTATTGTTTAGTTGAAGTTTTATATTATTGATTTAGAAGTTACTGGCCTAAACTGTTTTAGAATGGAAATCTTTACTATCACAGGGAGCCGGATGATAAAAAAATTTTCATGTCCGGTTTTGAATTAGCGAAGGGAATAAAAACTATGATAACGGAATCCATCGACTATAACCCCAAAAAAACGAAATTCCGCAAACAACATAGAGGAAGAATAAAAGGAAAGAGCCACCGGGGTAATCAGATTTTTTTTGGTAAGTTTGCTATTCAAGCACTTGAACCTGCTTGGGTTACAGCTGGACAAATAGAAGCAGGGCGTAGAACAATTACTCGTACTGCTCGACGTGGCATAAAAATATGGATACGTATATTTCCTGACAAGCCTATTACAAAGAAACCCGCTGACACTCGCATGGGTTCAGGAAAAGGTGATACCCTTTTTTGGGTAGCTGTTGTTAAACCAGGTCGAATACTTTATGAGATGGGAGAAGTTTCTGAAACTGTAGCTCGAAGAGCTGCTCAAATAGTAGCTTACAAGATGCGTATACGCACTCAATTTTTAAGAATTTAAATTGCCCAAATCAAAAAAAGATCTTCTTTTATCTTTTTTTGATTTGATACACTAACAAACTTCCTTGGAGGAAAAATGATTCAGCCTCAAACATATTTAAACGTTGCTGATAACAGTGGAGCACGAAAAATAATGTGCATTAGGATTATAGGAGCAAGTTTTCAAAGATATGCGCATATTGGGAATGTAATCATCGCTGTTATTAAAGAAGCAGTTCCTAATGCAAAAATAGAAGAATCTGAAGTTATTAGAGCAGTAGTTATACGTACTTCTAAAGAATTCCAACGTAATGATGGAACAAGAATACAAACTGATGAGAATGCAGCAATTATCGTTGATCAAAAAGGAAATCCAAAGGGAACTCGAGTTTTCGGTCCAGTTCTGCACGAACTGAGACATTGGAATTTTACAAAAATAATTTCATTAGCTCCCGAAGTGTTATGACTAATATGTACAAAGTACATAGAACAGGTTAACTGCAACTTAGACAAATGTCTCTTTTATAAAAAAAAGCATGTTTTTTTGAAAAAAAAAAAAAGAATAAAGAGAATTCAAAAAATAGATCAACATGGATACTATTACCAATTTGACTACATCAATCAAAAATGCTTACATAGTAAATAAACGAACAGTTCGAGTACCTGCGACTAGGATTAATGAAAAACTCGGGAAAATACTTTTAAATGAAGGCTTTATAAATAATATTAGAGAGCATAAAGAAGGGAAAAAATCTTTTTTGATTTTTACTTTCAAATACAGGAAAAAGAAAGAAACAAGAATTACCCTAAAACGTATAAGCAAACCTGGTCAGCGAATTTATTCCAATTTTCGAAAAATACCAAAAGTTTTAAACGGGATAGGAATTGTAATTCTTTCTACTTCCCAGGGAATCATGACAGACCACGAAGCTCGACAAAAAAAAATTGGAGGAGAAATCTTGTGTTATGCATGGTAATAGATTCTACCCATTTTTGCTAGATATATATTTTCCAAAAAAGAAACATGAAAATGGAAAAACGACAAAATATGATTGAACTTGAAGGGCTAGTTATTGAGGCACATCCCGCTGGATTTTTTAGAGTCTTATTGGACAATAAAAAAACTGTTCTAGCTTATATTTCGGGTAACATTCGACAAAATAGTATACGAATACTTGTAGGAGATAGAGTCAAAATTGAACTCCATGTTTGTGATTTGACTAAAGGGCGTATAATTCATCGATTTAGAAAAAGCTAATAGAATTTCGTTTCAATTTTCAATAAAACAATAAGATAGCAAAAAATAGAAAAATGATCCATACTTTTTCTAGCTCAAAGAGCAAAAAAGTTTCTAGCTCAAAGAGCAAAAAAGAATAAACACATTTAATTCAAATAATATGAAACTACGCGCTTCTGTTCGGAAAATTTGTTCGAAATGTCGATTAATTCGTAGAGGAAAGCGAATTTATGTAGTTTGTTTAAATCTAAGACATAAACAAAAACAAGGTTAATTTTTTTTATCTTTTTTTTTTTTTCAATATGCATTTTATAGGCTTAGAGATATATATATAACAAATTTTAGGGTATAGCAGTACAATAATGAAACCAAAATCTATGTGGAATTTATCTAAAAATAGACGTATTAAAAAAGAAATACGTAGAGTAGACCGTGGAATCATTCACATACAATCAAGTTTTAACAATACAATTATTACCGTTACCGATGTCTTGGGACATGTGCTTTCTTGGTCGTCTGCTGGTGCATGTGGCTTTAAAGGCCCAAAAAAAGGTTCAGCTTTCGCTGCTCAAACAGCAACAGAAAACATAACTCGTACTGTAGTTATTAACCGCGCAGCCATCCTGATAACGGGTTGTGGTAAGGGACGAGACGCGGCATTACGAGTCATTCAACATAGTCGAATACTGATACGTGCAGTACTTGATATAACACCCAATCCGCATAATGGATGTAGACCTCCTGTCAAAAGACGTGTATAACTTTTCATTATATGATTTGGAATGAACTAAAAACTGCAGAATCTTCACCACGATGGAAGTGCTTGGAATCGAGAACAGACAGTAAACGATCTCATTATGGTCGTTTTTCCATATCTCCGCTTTTGAAAGGTCAAGCTAATACACTAGCTATTGCTATACGAAAAACTTTACTTCAAGAAGTCAAAGGAACATATATTACGTATGCAAGATTTCAAAAAAATATTCTACACGAATATTCTTCCATAATAGGTATTAAAGAATCAGTTCATGACATTTTAATGAACTTGAAACAAATTGTACTTAGAAGTGAATTGTACGGAATTCACGAAGCATCTATTTGTACTGTTGGACCTAAGAATGTAACAGCTCAAGACATCATATTACCATCTTCTATTCAAATCATTGATGATACCCAGCATATAGCTAGCCTTACTAAACGAATCCCCTTCAATGTTACATTGAAGATTGAAAAAAAGAAAAGGTATACTATAGAAAATATGAAACAACCAAAGGACATATTTTTCCCCATAGATGGTGTTTCTTTACCGGTTCAAAATGTGAATTTTAGTATTCATTCTTATAAGAGTTCAGATAACATACAAGAAATGCTTATTTTCGAGATATGGACAAACGGGGGATTAACTCCTAGAGAAACCATTTACGAAGCTTGTTGGAGTTTACTTGACTTAATTATTCCGTTGCTTTGCGTAGAACAAAATATAAAAAATAGCCAAAAGAAACCCAACCCTCTATCTTTAGTAACTAAAGATAGAAACAAAAAAAAATAGGGGGGAGGGTTACGTGAAATAGATTTTTTTTTATTAAAGTGTATAATACACTTTAATAAAAAAAAATTTGTTATGAAAAACTTTGAGTGAAAATAGACTAAAAATTACATTAGAAAAGTCCTAAGGTTAACGACTCTTCAATAGGCAAAGCAGCTCCGATACCTAACCAAAGGGATAAGGCAGTACCGATAAGAAAAACTGTTGTAGCTACTGGACGACGAAAAGGATTTTGAAATTGATTAACGTTCTCTAAAAAAGGTACTGTTAATAAACCCACAGGTACAGAGGTCATCAAAAGGACACCAAAAAATTTATTCGGTACTGTACGAAGTATTTGGAAAACTGGGAAAAAATACCATTCGGGTAAGATTTCTAAAGGAGTTGCAAAAGGATTTGCGGGTTCACCAATCATCGATGGTTCTAACACTGCTAAACCTATCGTACACGCAATAGTACCTAAAATAACTACCGGAAAAATATATAAAAGATCATTAGGCCACGCGGGCTCTCCATAATAATTATGTCCCATTCCTTTAGCTAATCGCGATCTTAATACAGGATCTTTTAAATCGGGTTTTTTTGTTATTGGGATAAGTAGATCTTATCTTTCTAGATCTATCCCCCGTAAGATCCGGACATGTCAATTTGAATCATCCGGCTCAAACAAGAATTTAAAGAAATAACAAGCAAAGAATTCTATGCTATAAAATGCTTTTACCCAAGTACGCATGAAAGAAATTGTGAAACAAAATACTCGCTTTCTGGGTCATCTTCATCCTTGTAATTTTTTTGATAAACAAAAAAAGTCTAAAGTTTATTTTTAACAAGGTATTGACTTGTTAATGAAATTCCCTTTACTTTTCCTTAGATCCTTTTTTTTACTCCGATAGTTATTCTGTTAAAATGCAAAGGAAATGAGTGCATTTTATAACTATGAAAATAAGAAATTGACTAGAATTCACGGAGCCTATACAAATCATAGAAAAAAAAGTCTACCCAGATTAGGAACTTTCTTTTTCTTTGAGAAAGACGTTGGGATAAGGGGAATACACAGGATCTTTCTGTGGCAGATTTAATCCGACAGGCTTAATCAATAATTCAAGTCACACACTCCCATAATCCATTTTCTCCATTGAATTTTTCTTTTTATTTGAAATCCTTAAGGAAAAGGAAGAATCCGAAGAATCTAGCTCGAAAAAACAAGCAATATTCTTGGCAAGTATGTTATACCCTAAAAAAAAATTATTTTTCTTTTTATAAAGGACCCGAAATACCTTGTTTACGAATCATTAGAAAATGCATTAGCATAAATATTGCACTAAGAAGTGGTAATATAAAGGTATGTAAACTATAGAACCGAGTTAAGGTCGATTGACCCACGCTAACACTTCCACGTAATAACTCAACTAAAGAAGAACCTATTACAGGAATAGCCTCGGGTACGCCAGTTACAATTTTGACTGCCCAATAACCAATTTGGTCCCAAGGTAAAGAATAACCAGTTACACCAAAAGAAACAGTCAGTACAGCTAGAATAACTCCAGTAACCCAAGTTAATTCACGAGGTTTTTTAAAACCACCTGTTAAATAAACACGGAATACATGCAAAATCATCATGAGAACCATCATGCTTGCTGACCATCGATGAATTGATCGAATTAACCAACCAAAATTGACTTCACTTATTATGTACTGAACCGAAGCAAAAGCTTCGGTAACTGTTGGACGATAGTAGAAAGTCATAGCAAAACCGGTGGCCACCTGTACCAAAAAACAAGTTAATGTAATTCCTCCGAGACAATAAAATATATTAACATGAGGAGGAACATATTTACTAGTGATATCATCTGCAATTGCTTGAATCTCTAGACGCTCTTCAAACCAGTCATATACTTTATCGAGATAGGTTAACCCCTTCAAAAAACTGTACATGAAACTTTCCCTTCGTACAGCTTAAACAAAAATACCGTAATTGAGGTAATTATCTATAACATATATAAGATAATGCCAAAATTTCAAGTAGGCTCAATAAAGGCCTTTTGAAGAATCTTTTCTTCCATTCATAATTTATGAATTTCTGTTTAATGAATAGGATTTTGATTGTTTAAACCTGAAAAAGAATTAACAAATTGTTCTAAACCTCAGATTTTGTTTTTACTCCGAAGATTCACTTAACAAAAGGTTCTTTGGGTAAGGTCCTGTTGGATTTTTTCAGAGTCGAAATCTTTGTTGTTATTCATTTAGATACAAAGTAAAAATTACAACAGTAAATCCTAGTTCAGACCTTTTTTCTATAATAAAAAAGAAAACTCGTGCTTTAGAAATTCTAAGTTAACCTCCAACGAGGAAAGATTATCTAAAGATAACAGACTAGTCTTCTGTACTATTAATATCGAATGTAACAAGTCGCACACCCATTTTTTTTTTGTAAATTCTTTTCAAAAATGACACGATCAAACTATCGTAAAACAAAAATAGAACGAACCTAAATAAAATCAATATCTCTTACGTTATTTTTAGAAAAAGTTTGAGATCCAGTTCTATACCCAACTAACAGGAATTCCGGTCAATAAAATAGACGAATTATAGATCTCCAATAAAAGAGATAAAAATACTGCAAATAAAACCATTGCAACAACCATAAGGGCAGTAGTTCCCCATCCGGGGGCGACTTTACCATATTCACGATTAAGTGGTTTTAAGTAACTCCCTACCCCAGTTTTTCTTGGTCTGGTTCTGGAAGTATCATTCACGGTTTGTGTAGCCATATAAAATATTTTGTTGAAATCTGTTAACTTTGTATACTATGTTTTTATTTATTAATATAGTATAATTAGATAAATTCTTTTTATTAGTTACCTAAAAATGGAAACTGCAAACTTAGTCGCTATCTTTGTATCGTGCTTGCTCGTAAGTTTAACAGGATATGCCCTATATACATCCTTTGGACGACCTTCTGAAGGTCTTATAGACCCCTTTGACAATCATGAAGACTAAAACAAACAAAAAAGGGAAGTCCACATGGACTTCCCTTTTTTGTTTGTTTTATTTAATTTTCTTTTCCTCCTTTAGTCGGAACTTTGGGCGGTTCTCTAAAGAAAATAGCAAAAAATAGAATTCCTAAAGTCGAAACCAAAAGGAATGTATAAACCAATGCTTCCATAGATTCAATCGTTTTTTTTTTTTTTTACAACTTTCGTACTAAGTAATAAGTAATAGACGTAAGTCTTTATATGACTTGTTTTTTTGTGGTAGGATCTCCCAATTTTTGGAATGCTCCAAATTCGACTTGCGCATTTAATTCTGGATCGATACCAGCAAAAATATCTCGGAATAGTGTTCTAGAACCATGCCAAATGTGTCCAAAGAAGAAAAGAAGAGCAAAAGTAGCGTGTCCAAAAGTAAACCAACCTCTTGGACTACTCCGAAAAACCCCATCTGATTTTAAAGTAGCACGATCTAATTCAAAAATTTCCCCCAATTGAGCACGTCTCGCATATTTTTTCACTATAGTAGGATCGCTAAAACTTACTCCATCAAGTTCTCCACCATAAAACTCGACAGTTACGCCGACCTGTTCCACGCTATATTTGGATTCTGACCTCCTAAAAGGAACATCCGCTTTCACAACACCTTCTTTGTCCACTAGAACTACTGGAAATGTTTCAAAAAAAGTAGGCATACGACGAACAAAAAGTTCGTTTCCGTCCTTATCCTTGAAAATGGGGTGTCCTAACCAACCAATAGCTATTCCATCTCCATTGTCCATTGCACCCGCTCGGAATAATCCACCTTTAGCAGGATTGTTTCCAATGTAATCGTAAAAGGCTAGTTTTTCAGGAATTTTAGACCAAGCTTCGGACAGACTTAAATTTTTATTCAAACCAGCGCGAACTCGTCGATCTATTTCTTGTTGAAAGTACCCCTGATCCCATTGATATCGAGTCGGACCAAATAATTCAATTGGGGTTGTTGCTGACCCATACCACATGGTTCCAGCAACAATAAAAGATGCAAAAAAAACAGCAGCAATACTGCTAGATAAAACGGTCTCAATATTTCCCATACGTAATCCTTTATACAATCGTTGAGGAGGACGAACACTGAGATGAAATAGACCTGCGATGATTCCCAATAGACCTGCAGCAACATGATGCGACGCTATTCCTCCTGGAACAAAAGGATCAAAGCCTTCAGCTCCCCAAGCTGGGCTTACAGGTTGTATTTTTCCAGTAAGTCCAAAAGGATCAGAAATCCAAATTCCAGGACCATATAAACCTGTAACATGAAAAGCTCCGAATCCAAAGCAAACTACTCCGGAAAGAAATAAATGAATACCAAAAATTTTTGGTAAATCTAAAGAAGGTTTTCCTGTGCGCGGATCTGTAAATATTTCAAGATCCCAGTATACCCAATGCCAGATCGCTGATAAAAAACATAAACCTGAAAACACAATATGAGCTCCAGCGACACCCTCGTAACTCCAAAATCCCGGATTAGCTTCAGTTTCTCCAGTAATACTCCATCCGCCCCAAGATTCTTTTATTCCTAAACGAGTCATAAAAGGTAAAATAAACATACCTTGTCTCCACATAGGATCAAGAACAGGATCAGATGGGTCAAAAACTGCTAATTCATACAAAGCCATTGAACCGGCCCAACCTGCTACTAAAGCTGTATGCATTATATGCACAGAAATTAACCGGCCAGGATCATTCAAGACAACAGTATGCACACGATACCAAGGTAAACCCATTAAACACCTCTTTTTCAAAAAAAAAGATTGAACTTTCTTACATTATAAAAACACACTGAATTTTAGGTTGGATCATCCTTCCTTTTATAAAACTATGTTGAATAAAAACACCGGTAGGAGAAGCAAAAATATTTTATCTTTTATGTTTCAATTTACAAAATTTAAGGATTGGTACCATTCAAAACAAAAAATACTTACAAAATTTGGAAAACAAAAAGAAAGAGAAGAAGGAGAATAAAAAGAGAAAAAAAAGGATCTAAAAAAAATGCCCCTTGGTATCCCAAAAGTTCGTTTTTTTGGTGAAGATAACCCTCCGTCAAGAAAAGAAGATGATAGAACTCCTCAAGAGATTCAATTTAATCACTTTTTTGAAGAGACAACAATACCTAAGCCTAAACGAAAGAATGAGACCCCATGTACTTTTCCGGTTCTAGGATCAAAAAAAACTAAGAATAATATAATGCATGAGGCACCTATTATGACTTTGGCAAAAGATAACGAAACAGGAGAGGATAAAGAGCCGGAAAACAAAGATAATAAAAAGAAAAAAGAAACAAAAGAAGAAGTTTTGGACTGGGCTGACTTATAGTGTGACTTGAATCTCGTATAGATTTTATGGAATTTTTCCATTCATTTCCCGTCTGATGGAATGATTTTTACTTTATTGGATCGTTTTTTTTTTTTTGGAAAAGAACCCAACGCATAAAGTATTTTTATATTGTTCGTTTTTTATACTATAAAAGAAAGTTAAATCCAAGGTTATTTTGAAATTTCATTCATTTCCGCCCATCCAACTTTTGAGCAGATATAATCTATATATATATAGATTAATTATATTCTACTCTTAGTCATCTTAGTATATAAACCTAACTTACATAAACTTCCTTAATCTATAAGTAAGAGGAATAAGAGATCATTTGTATAGGAATAGAAGTAAAACCTAAAGATTAGATGCAGAACTCGGTAAAGGGAACAAGCAAACTGTTTTGTTTAATTTTAAACGTTTCAGAAAGTAGTCCAATACTTTTGAAATTTAGAATTATTAGCGTTACAAAAAAAAAATTGGACCAAGTTTTGGAAAACAAATAGCCTTTTTCGTTTCCTAGCGACTAGAGCCGTATGTTGGGAAAAGTACACGTACGGTTCACAAGGAGAGATTGCTCTTATCTACTCCAATCGACGTAATGTCTAGAACTCGTTGCATTTTTTTAGGGCAACCCGTTGATGAAGATATTGGAAGTATATTTGTAGGTATTTTGCTTTACTTGTTTATAGACGATATACGTAAAGGAAAAAGTAGACAGATTTTCATGTATATAAACTCGTGTGGCGGAGCTATATTACCCGGTCTAAGTATCTTTGATATTATGCTTCAGCTTAGAGAAACAATACATACAATCGGTCTTGGCCTAGTTGCTTCAACAGCAACCTTAGTTTTAAGTGCCGGAACCTTTGGATTTCGTAATACAGGGCCTCATAGTAGAATAATGATCCACCAACCAAGAGCATCTCTTCGTGATGGACCAGCCTGGCTTTTTGCGAAGGACGCTTTTTTTGTTCAACAGTTGCGAAAAATGATTGTACAATGTTATTGTCTCAGAACACCCCAATTCGAAGAATTAATAGAAAATGCCCTTGACAAAAATACTTACATGTCACCAGAGGAAGCAGTTGATTTCGGACTTGTTGATAGAGTAGCACTTCCAATGTGGGAACCAAACAAGGAAGAACCTCCCTTTGAAATTCCAGAAGAAGGAAACGAAGGTTTTGGGCTAATCCCAAACCATGTTTTAGAAGAAGCTAGAAGAGCTAGAAAGATTAGAAGCACTAAAGGTGCTGTACAGATTGAGCAAAACCTTTCTCTACAATTCGACGAATAAATAATCAACTCTAGGATAGAGAGAAGTTCAAGATAAAAAAAAAAGAGTTTTCTAAAGCCTGGTTAGGATTGATCCTAACCAGTAAAATTGAATAAACCACCAAAATGCCCACACTTCCTCAACTTATTAGAATTGCGAGACAACCAAAAAAAAAGGTAGGCAGTTCTCGTGCTCTTCAAAAATGTCCTCAACGCAGAGGAGTTTGTGCTAGGGTGTATGTGCGACTCGTTTAGATCAGAAAAAACTAGAACGTTCTTCCAAGAAGAGCTTTCTTGTTATCAAAAAGTAAAGATCTATCATCTCTAGGAAGATGAAATTTATGGTTTTTGTTGGTGCAAATCCAATCACTTGGATCTGAGATGAAAAGCAATTCCTCTTTGGCAGAAAACAGTCATTCGGAGCAGGGAATCATCAAAATGAAAAACTTCTTTTTGTTGCAAATGACGGAAAAATAAGATCAGCTACTCCGCTAATTCTCGAAATAACATGTCGTTACTGTACTTTAAATTTTTTGAAGTTTTTAAAGAAATTTCCTTTTTTTTTTGGGGGGGGGGGAAGGGGTAGAGCTGAAGACGGTAGATAATACAAATTACCAAAAGCATACTCTTTTAGTTTTAGCTCCGGCATATAGAGAGGGCCTCGCCGTTAGAGAAAGAACCATATAGACGAAGAAACCCATAATTATTCAAATCTTTTAGTGAAATAAGTGATTCTTTTTGGTTGGGAAGGTTAGAATAGCTAAAGCCTTTGGAACATTTCTTTTCCAAAAAAGAAAAGTCAGTATATAAATAAACTAAACATATATATAAGAATTTCAATTAATGACCAGAGTAAAACGCGGATATATAACTCGACGTCGCCGAAACAAAAATCTCGCTTTTGCGTCAGGATTTCACGGGTCCCATTCCAAACAGTTCCGAGCTGCTAAGCAGCAGAAGCAAAAAGCTCTAACCTCGGCTAAACGCGATCGACTGAAACAAAAGAGAAATTTTCGCTGCTTGTGGATTGTTCGAATTAATGCAGCAGTTCGTCGTTTAGGGGTTCCTTACAATAAATACATAAACTGTATGTACAAAAAGCGGTTACCTTCAAATCGGAAAACACTTGCGCAAATAGCTACATTAGAGAATAATTCTTTTTATATCATTTCGAAAAACATTTTGGCATAAAAAAGAAAAAAAAAAATCCCCGGGGATCCCCTCCGGGAAATGGAAAATCATTTTGACGTCACTCATAAAAAAACGCAAAATTTACAATTTTTTCAACTTTTTTTTGACCATAAAAGGTAGCAATCCTAGAATACGAGCTCGTTTAATAGCAATAGATATAAGACGTTGTTGTTTACAGGTTAAATTATTCACTTTCCTGGATAAGATTTTTCCGCGCTGGCTAATAAATTGATTAATTAGACTCATATTTTTATAATTGATCTGATTCTCTGACTTTATTAGATTAGGTTTTTTTGGAACTTTTGGGTAACGTTTCCGACTACCAGATGGTATCTCAGGCTTATATCGTTTAAAATCAAAAGATTGCTTAGACATATTAATATCGTTTAAATAAAAGGTTTATGAGAAAATAGTTTCTGTGAACTGTTGTTGTTATGTATTCCGTTTATTTCTTTCTCTCTTTGTGAATGGTATGTTTCAAACAAAAAGGACAAAATTTCTTTAATGCCAAGGGCATGGATGTATTGTATCGATTCTTTTTAGTTGTATATCTAAAAAGGTTACAATTAATACATTCTAAAAAAATTACCACTCGTGCGCCTATGTTTTCTGACATTTTTGTAGTAGTCTATTTTATTTCTTTTTTTGAATCAAAAAAAGAACGTCAGGCGATATATTCCTAGTTCCATCAATTTATTTCAAATCCTTTTTTTTTTTGATTTATAATATAGAGCGTTAAAAAGAAAAAGGAAAACTAAGAGCATCCGGGAAAAACCGATTTATTTCAATTAAAAAACCAGCTAAAGAACCAAACCATAAAGTTGCTAAAACGGGTGCTGTCGAAAGATATTTTTTTATATATTGCATAAAGCATTTATTTTCCTTTTATATTTAAAAGTACTTTAAAAAGTCGACTAATTCTACCATTACCTAACCTAGGTAAGAAACGTTACTAATTTCTTATAGTATGACGGCGTTTGAATTTTCTATTTTGTCGAAAAAAAAAAAGACTTTTCGTATGTATTAGAGATTAAAATAACATTGTTGATTAATCCATTGATTCTAAGGGATGTAGCGCAGCTTGGGTAGCGCGTTTGTTTTGGGTACAAAATGTCGCAGGTTCAAATCCTGTCATCCCTATCTATTCATTAAAACTAATCGGACTGGCTAGTCTTTAATCACAGAAAGTGGATTAAGTCATATCCCAAAAAAGCGCTCTTAGTTCAGCTTGGTAGAACGTAGGTCTCCAAAACCTAATGCCGTAGGTTCAAATCCTACAGAGCGTGATTCTGATAATTCAGTGCCTGAATTAAAACTCCAACTGATCGCCGCGTCGATACTGTAAATATGCTGTTACAAAAAGTCCAGCCAAAGTAATAGGAATTAAACCTAATACAATCCCGGATAACAGAGTTTCAACCATTTTCATTCAAAAAATTAGAAATTATAGCTATATCAAATAGTACCATGAAATCGCGATGGAATTCCATAATCAAACGTTTTTTTTTTTTTTTTTCAATTAAACAATGTCAAAAAAATTGATTTAAATAAGTCTTATCTTGCTAAACCCAATAAATAGAATTAAGGTGAAAAAAAGAAAAACTAATAAAAACCCAAAATAACTAATTAGAATAGGCATGAAACAACTAAAATCAATTCAATAATGATATATTTAAGAGATAAATAACTAAAGTTTTATAATAAGTAAGATATAGTACCGACGTTTCTATAATATAAAAAAAAGATATATTTTCTTTTTAATTTGAATTAAAGAGTGGTTCAAACAATTTTCTATCAAATTGTTAGTATAATGGTCAAGTAGAAATCCATCCTAACTTATTTTAATTTTTAGAATTTACAAAAGAAAAGACCGTAAAAACCTTTTTCTGCTTTTGTATTTTCTAGTTTAGGGGATCAATTCCCTTTGCCGATATAAAATAGAATTAATATTCATTAATTCATTATTATTGGAGTTGCATATGTCTGGAAATACCGGAGAACGATCCTTTGCGGACATTCTTACAAGTATTCGATACTGGGTTATTCATAGCATTACTATACCTTCTCTGTTTGTTGCAGGTTGGTTATTCGTCAGTACAGGGTTGGCTTATGATGTTTTTGGAAGTCCTCGACCAAACGAGTATTTCACAGAAAATCAACAGGAAGTTCCTTTAATAACTGGCCGTTTTGATTCTTTAGAACAGCTGGAGCATTTTACTAAATCTTTTTAGGAGACACTAATGACTATAGATAGAATCTATCCAATTTTTACCGTTCGATGGCTGGCTATTCACGGTTTAGCTGTCCCTACAGTCTTTTTTTTGGGATCCATTTCTGCAATGCAGTTCATCCAACGATAAAATATTAAGCTATGACACAATCAAATCCGAACGAACAAAGTGTAGAATTAAATCGTACCAGCCTATACTGGGGATTGTTACTTATTTTTGTACTTGCTGTTTTATTCTCCAGTTACTTTTTCAATTAAAAAAAAAAAAACACACAAAATTTTTTCTCATTCTGAAAGAAATGATTTATAACAAAATTTAGAACGATTTTTTTTTTGAGTATAACTATTAAATTTCAATAAAATGGAAGAGGAGTAATAAACATGGCTGATACTACCGGGAGAATACCTCTTTGGTTGGTAGGTACTGTAACGGGTATTCTTGTAATTAGTTTGGTCGGTATCTTTTTCTACGGCTCCTATTCAGGATTAGGGTCATCCCTATAATAAGAAAATATACTTAACTGACCTTACCTTAAAAGGTAAGGTCGGCATCTTTCAAACTTTTAGTCAAAGTATGATGACCTATCATAAAAACGAAAAAAAAAAAGAGAGAAAATACGAGCTAAAAATTCATTTCGGATAATTGAACTTTTTCAAATTGTTTCTTTTTAAGTACCAGAAAAATCTGCGCCAAAACAACCGACGTTAAGAAGAATAAAAGACCTTGAATACGAAATGGGTCTTGCAGTACTATTTCCGCATTTACCTGACCAAATCCACCCACATTAGGATTATTTGTTAATGGTTGATCTGCCTTAACAAAATCACCTTCCGAAACAAGAAGTTCGGGGCCCGGAGGTATTATGTCAACACCAGATCGGCCTTGCGATATATTCTCAATCAGTACCTCGTATCCCCCTTTCTCTTTACGTAAAATTTTGCTGATTCTACCCGTTAATGAAGCATTAAATATTGTATTATTGCTTTGGCTACCATCAGGATAAACTTGACCTCTTCCTCTATTACCTCCGGCATATATAGGATATTTCCAGAAGTGCGATTCTTTTTTTAGAGCAGGATCCGGGGATAGGATTGGAAATACAATTTCCTTGTATTTTTGACCAGGAATAGGACCTATTACAAGAATATTTTTTTGGAAGGGGCGATAATTTTGAAAAGGTAGATTACCTATTTTTTCTTTTATTTCAGGAGAAATACGATCCGGAGGAGCTAGTTCAAAACCTTCGGGTAAGATTAAAACAGCTCCTACATTTAAGTTTCCCTTTTTCCCGTTAACTAGAACTTGTTTGATTTGTGTGTCATAAGGAATTTTCACAACTGCTTCAAAAACGCTATTAGGAAGCACAGATTGCGGAACTTCGATCTCTACAGGTTTTTTAGCCAAGTGGCAGTTGGCGCATACAATACGTCCAGTAGGTTCTCGAGGATTCTCATAACTTTTTTGGGCAAAAATAGGATATGCTTTTGAAAAAGAAATACGAGTTGTTATATTTATCGTTATGAAAGTGGAGATTGATAGAACCACCAATATTCTAATCCAATCAGAAACATTTTTTTTTTCCATCATTTTTCGTTTAAAATTTTTTTTTTGAAGAATCGAGAACTATTCTTTATCTCCGTTTCATTTATTATTCAACCTAAAGATGGTTTTTCATTTTACATTTATTCTTTAATATTATAAATCGAGAAGAAAAAAGGCCTGATTTTTTATTCATTCATCGAATGATAGATTACTACAAGAGACGGAGATATACGATTAAATCGGCGGAAAATCCAATATTTCAAAATTGTATCTAGAATAACAGGAAAAGTTGAAACAAGACTAAAAATGATTTGGTCATTATGCACAAATCCATAATTTTCAGAAATCCAACTGATAAGGACTTCCCAACCATGAGGTGAATGGAACCCAATGCATAGATCAGTCATTAAAAGAATTGAAAAAGCTTTCATTGTATCGTTTATACTATAGAAAATTTCTCGAATCCAAGAAAAGAAAATTGTAAGCTTTTTTTGACTCATAAAAAGAAAAGTGCTTAGAATAAGAAATTCTAAAAGATTTGTTCCTAAATGTGTAACTATTTGGATACAATCTTTTTTGTACAACTCGAACAAAAAATTTTTTTTTAAATGTGTTTCCGAAAAATCTTCTACTGTTGTTTCAAAGAGCAAAAGTTCTTCTATTTGACTAACTCTTACTAGATTATTTTCTTCTTGTAAATAATCTAATATTTTGGATGAACTAGTATTCCACCAAAAAGTGACCCACGATTCTACGCATTTTTCTAGTGAAATAGAAATTAGACACGGCAATACTATAAAACATGCAACATATCGTAAAGAAACAGCTGCTCTATTTTGTGTAACTTCTATGTGATGAATAACTAATGAACTTGATTTATTCATGAGTTCTGATCGAAGTCGAGATATAATACGAATTATAGAATGAGGTATCAAACCCATGGATTCTTCTCAATTCATTTTGAAAATGAAAACTACAAATATTTTTATAAAATTGTCTATGTCTAATCAAACTCCTTCAATAGACACATGCAAAAAACGAGCTAATTCTACAGCTTTTTGTTCCATTTCTTTTTGATGAATTTTTTCCCCAGTACGAGCTAAAGGAATGTCTGGTAATCCCCTTACTTTCATATAAAGGACATGGTGGCTAGAAAAAATACTTTTTTGTACTTGCATTGTGATCATCTGAACATTTTCGATAGAAAATCGTAAATAAACACGACGAGTTCTTCCTGGGAATCCCCAACGAAAAAGACATATAATTCCTTTTTTTTCATCAATCTGATTGTAACCACTACCCACATCAAAAAAAATTGTACACCAAAAATAAAAGCTAAAAAAAAGGCCTGCAATACCATAAAAACACATTATAATCCCTTGTGGAATAAAAAGTATTTTTTCAAAAAACAGTAGGGGTATAAGGTTCCTGCCAAGATAACTTGAAAATCCAACTATAAAAAAACCTAATGCACCTGCAAAAAGAACAGAGGCAAACAAAAAATTACTTTTTCTTCGAGAACCTTGGATAGACTCTATCCAAAGCCTTTTTGATTGATGATTCATATAAGTCATATCTCAATTAAATTGAAGTGAAGAGAAGGAATAAGCAAGGGCGAGACGGGCTATTCCTTACTTTCACTAGCTTTGTATCAACATTTTTAAGATTGGGAAACTAATTCTTCGTTTTCATAATATTTCATCTTTTTGGATGTACAAAAAAGAAAGTACCATTGTAAGGGCCGAGAAAACTAAACTCACTATAGGTACAAAAATGGAAGATAAGTTAGAATTTACCATAGAAAAAAATAGAAATTTGTTTCTTTTTCTTTCTAACATTGTATATTATTCACAGACAATGCTAGAAAGAAAAATCGCACATCTGGAAGTGTATAAAGTTTTTTCTATATGAAATCTATTATGAGCTAGAAGGGGGTTGAACCCTTGACATCATGGTCTGGAACCGTGGGCTCTTTTCCACTGAGCTGCTAACTCCTGACCAAAAATACTAAGTAAACTCCAACAAGAATCAATGAAAGAGTCTGGGTAGACCCCCAGACCCCGAAAAATAGAAATCAAAAGTTTCCTAGTTCAAACTACTATAGCGTATCCATAGCAGCAAATTCAAACTTGATTTCTTTCCATACTTCACAAGCAGCAGCTAGTTCAGGACTCCACTTACAAGCTTCACGAATTACTTCATTCCCCTCACGAGCAAGATCACGTCCTTCATTACGAGCTTGGACACAAGCTTCTAAAGCAACCCGATTAGCTACGGCACCGGGTGCATTTCCCCAAGGATGTCCTAAGGTTCCTCCACCAAATTGTAATACAGCGTCATCTCCAAAGATATCGGTCAAAGCAGGCATATGCCAAACGTGAATACCTCCTGAAGCAACAGGCAGAACACCTGACATAGATACCCAATCTTGCGTGAAATAAATACCACGACTTCGATCTTTTTCAATAAAGTCATCACGAAGTAAATCCACAAAACCTAAAGTAATTTCTCGTTCTCCTTCAAGTTTACCTACGACAGTACCGGCATGAATATGATCTCCACCGGACATTCGTAATGCTTTAGCCAGTACACGGAAGTGCATACCATGATTTTTTTGTCTATCAATAACTGCATGCATTGCACGATGAATATGAAGAAGTAAGCCATTATCTCGGCAATAATGAGCTAAAGTGGTATTTGCAGTGAAACCTCCTGTTAAATAATCATGCATAACAATCGGAGCCCCTAATTCTCTTGCGAATACTGCTCTTTTTATCATTTCTTCACATGTACCCGCAGTAGCATTTAAGTAATGTCCCTTAATTTCACCTGTTTCAGCTTGAGCTTTATAAATAGCTTCCGCGCAAAAAACAAAGCGATCTCTCCAACGCATAAAGGGTTGAGAATTTACATTTTCATCATCTTTAGTAAAATCTAGTCCGCCACGAAGACATTCATAAACTGCTCTACCGTAATTTTTAGCAGATAGACCTAATTTAGGTTTGATGGTACATCCCAACAAAGGACGTCCGTATTTGTTTAATTTATCTCTTTCTACTTGGATCCCATGAGGTGGACCTTGAAATGTTTTGATATAAGCAGGAGGAATTCGCAAATCTTCTAGGCGTAGAGCTCGTAGAGCTTTAAAACCAAAAACATTCCCCACAATAGAAGTAAACATGTTAGTAACAGAACCTTCTTCAAAAAGGTCCAAAGGATATGCTACATAAGCAATAAATTGATTGTCTTCTCCCGGAACAGGTTCGATATCATAGCATCGTCCTTTGTAACGATCAAGACTAGTAAGACCATCAGTCCAAACTGTGGTCCATGTACCTGTAGAAGATTCAGCAGCTACCGCTGCGCCTGCTTCCTCGGGCGGTACTCCGGGTTGAGGAGTTACTCGGAATGCTGCCAAGATATCAGTGTCCTTAGTCTGATACTCTGGAGTATAATAAGTTAATCTATAATCTTTAACACCAGCTTTAAATCCTACGCTTGCTTTAGTTTCTGTTTTTGGTGACATAAGTCCCTCCCTAAATCAAATCATATTTCTGACAAGAACGAGGTCTGCTCGACATTTTCTTTTATAGACTCTTTTCTTCCTTATTGGTAGATTTTGGATACACTTTTTATTTATTTTAAAATTTTTTTATATATAATGCAACCCAATTTTTACTTTGAAAAGTCATTCTTCTCAGAATATTTCTAGGATAAATGTATAAATATAAAAAAGATGTAGTTTATTTTCTTATTCATTGAACATGTAAAACAAAAAAAGATTGAATTATGCTATTAACCTACTACAAAAGAGTAAAATAAAATCGAGTTAGTTTTTGACTGATTCAATTGATTTGATATGGACTTCTTGGATTTTTTCAATCATGCTTTTAATTTTGATTTTTATGAGAACCCAAAGTTTTCTTTTTTTTGTATCAACAAAGATACAAAAAAATGTAGGACATATTACTCAAATAATTGGTCCGGTACTGGATGTATCCTTCCCTCTGGGGAATCTACCTAATATTTACAATTCTTTGATTGTGAAAGGTCAAATAGGCAGTAAGGAAATTAATATTACTTGTGAAGTACAACAGTTATTGGGAAACAATACAGTTAGAACTGTAGCTATGAGCGCGACAGACGGTTTGATGAGAGGAATGAAAGTAATTGATACAGGAGCTCCTCTTAGTGTACCCGTCGGTAAAATGACTCTGGGACGAATTTTCAACGTTCTTGGAGAACCTGTTGATAATTTAGGTCCTATAGACACAAGTACAACATTTCCTATTCATCGACCCGCCCCTGCCTTTTCACAATTAGATATTAATTTGGCAATTTTTGAAACAGGCATTAAAGTCGTGGACCTTTTAGCACCTTACCGACGTGGTGGCAAAATTGGTCTCTTTGGGGGAGCAGGAGTGGGTAAAACAGTGCTAATTATGGAGTTAATCAATAACATAGCTAAAGCTCATGGTGGTGTTTCCGTTTTTGGTGGCGTAGGAGAACGTACTCGTGAAGGAAATGATCTTTACATGGAAATGAAGGAATCCGGAGTAATCAATGAAAAAAATATAATAGAATCCAAAGTAGCTCTGGTCTATGGTCAAATGAATGAACCACCAGGAGCTCGTATGAGAGTTGGTTTAACCGCCCTAACTATGGCAGAATATTTCCGAGATGTGAACGAACAAGATGTACTTTTATTTATAGATAATATTTTCCGCTTTGTTCAAGCTGGATCTGAAGTATCCGCTCTATTGGGCAGAATGCCCTCTGCTGTAGGTTATCAACCAACCCTTAGTACAGAAATGGGTTCTTTGCAAGAGAGAATAACTTCTACTAAAAAAGGGTCTATAACCTCTATCCAAGCAGTTTATGTACCTGCGGACGACTTGACTGATCCCGCTCCTGCTACAACATTCGCACATTTGGATGCTACTACTGTACTTTCTAGAGGATTAGCTGCCAAAGGAATCTACCCAGCAGTTGACCCATTAGATTCCACATCTACTATGCTTCAACCTAGGATTGTAGGTGAAAAACATTATGAAATTGCACAAGAAGTGAAACAAACCTTGCAACGTTACAAAGAACTTCAAGATATTATAGCTATTCTTGGACTAGATGAATTATCAGAAGAAGACCGATTAACTGTAGCCAGAGCACGAAAAATTGAACGTTTTTTATCACAGCCCTTTTTTGTAGCAGAGGTTTTTACGGGTTCCCCAGGGAAATATGTTAGTCTTATTGAAACAACAAGAGGTTTTCAAATGATTCTTGCCGGAGATTTAGATGGTCTCCCTGAACAATCCTTTTACTTGATTGGTAATATCGATGAAGTTATAAAATGATAAGAGAAATCTACCGCGAAGGCTATTAATAAGTAAAATTTGAATTTCAAAAAAATGACACTAAATCTTCGTGTATTAACTCCTACTCGAGTTGTTTGGGATTCCCAAGTAAAAGAAATCATACTTTCCACTAATAGTGGTAAAATTGGCATCTTACCAAACCATGCTTCACTTGTTACTGCTGTGGATATAGCGGTTATGAAAATACGTATTAATGAAAAATGGTCTACTATTGCTTTGATGGGTGGTTTTGCCAAGATAGAGCAAAATCAAATTATTTTATGGGTAAATGATGCAGAGAAGGGTGTTGACATTGATCCTCAAGAGGCACAGGAAGTTTTTCAACAAGCTAAAGCTAACGCAAATCGAGTTCTAGGCAAAAGACAAAAAATTGAAGTTGATCTAGCTATCAAAAGAGCTAGAACCAGATTAGAAGCTATAAACGCAGTTTTACCTAATTAGAGCTCCCCCCCTTTTTTTCGGGGGGGCTCGAGCCAGTCTTAGAAGATACCTACTATTGGATTTGAACCAATGACTCTCGCCTTATGAAAGCGATACTCTAACCACTGAGTTAAGTAGGTCATATACATATAAATAACATTTTTGCAAACAATGATATATTAAAACATAGATAACATCCTTTTCTCATCAAATTGATTCAATAAAATGAAAAATGACCTTGACAGAAAAGGATCTGTTTATATATCAGGAGGGAAAAATAGTATGACTAGAAGCAATAGAAATATTGATTCATCTGAGTTGAGATGATATGGTCTCGGTTTTATCTCCATTCAAAGTATATAACGAGTATGAAACCTCAGAAAAATGGTTATTACTTTATGAACTTTGAGGTGTATAAGAAATCAAAATCTAGGTCTTAGTCTATGTTCATCAAAGAAAAACTCTTTGCAAGATGGATGAGATTTTGTGAGAAATATAAAAAAATATCGAGCAAAAAGAAGAGTCATCAAGACAATATGATTTGGATTCTGCTTTACCAAGAAGATTCGACTAAAAAAAGAATTAATCGAAATCACAGCATAAGGATAAAGCTTTAAATTACTTTACTTAATAGTAATCAAAACGAAATTACTTTACTTAATAGTAATCAAAACAGAATTGAATACCAGGAACCAGAATTGAACTGGTGACACGAGAATTTTCAGTCCTCTGCTCTACCAACTGAGCTATCCCGGCCGGTAACACGAATTTTTTCTCACAGAGTGATAACTAAACTTACTATGACTATGCTCACCCTTTATTTTAAAATAAACTAATAAATTAGTCAATCCAACACTAATATTTGCAATATTTTCCCAAACTTGGGGATAGAGGGACTTGAACCCTCAAGGTCTCGTAGACCAACGGATTTTCTGACTACTCCAAATTTCATTGGTGCTGAAAAGAACATGTAGAAATGGGCTCTCTCTTTATTCGCTCTATAACGGATTTCTTTTCTCTCTAGAAAATGAAATCCAGTTGATTTGAATGATATTCATAGTTAGAATAACTTCCATCGAGTCTCTGCACCTATCTACCTTTTTTAGTCAGAGAATCCTCTGACTTGGATTTGGCTCAGGATTGCCCATTCGAACTATCTCGGGTTTCCCTGTATTGGAAAGCTATCATTTAGTAGGATTTCCTACTAAAGCTCAATTTAATCAAGTCCGTAGCGTGTACCAATTCCGCCATATCCCCTTCTACTTAAGTGTAAGAAGCCTAGTATTCAGATCAACAAATTTTCAAAATGTTCAAACTCAAAAACAAAGAAAGCTAGACGTTTCTTTTTTTCAAGAAAAAATTAGTTTGTTCTAGAATAGTTTCGCATAAATCAACTATTGCAGCATTAGACTGTTTTGCTTAGTTCAAAGATTAGAGCATCGCACTTGTAATGTGATGCTAATCGGTTCGATCTCGATAGCAGACTTTTTCCTATTTCTGTTATCTCTAGAATAGAAAGAAAATGTGAAGGTATAGAAAATATCTGCAGATAGATATCAAAATCAAAGATGGAAAAAGTTCTTTTTACTCATAGCAAAAAGAACTTGATAGAATAGATCGGGACTGACGGGACTCGAACCCGCAACTTCCGTCTTGACAGGGCGGTACTCTAACCAATTGAACTACAATCCCTTTACTTTTTTTAGTTTTTAGTAAACTTGGTCCGATCTTTTTTTTCCTTCCCAGCAAGTATCTGCTTGTTCTCTTTTCTATCTAACAACATTGAAACTAAAGCTTTGGGTCGAGCTGGATTTGAACCAGCGTAGGTATAATGCCAACGAGTTTACAGCCCGTCCCCATTAACCACTCGGGCATCGACCCGGAAAGAGAAAAGACTTTTGAAACCACTCCTTTTCTCGTACCCCTAGGGGAAGTCGAATCCCCGCTGCCTCCTTGAAAGAGAGATGTCCTGGGCCACTAGACGATAGGGGCCAGTATTCGCATAATATCCAACAAACTAGGAATTTGTCAAGTTCATAAACGTGGTTTTTGGATAATATCTAAGAATCCATAGTCCGAAAAGATATTTTGGACTGAAAAGTTTTCTGGGACGAAAGGATTCGAACCTTTGTAATAACAGGACCAAAACCTGTTGCCTTACCGCTTGGCGACGTCCCATTTTTATGTTTTCTGCTTTTCAACACTGTGTAATGTAATATAAATAGAACTTAGATATTATTTGGTCATAATTTTGAAAAAGTTAAAAATTAGGAGAGGGGGGGGGGGTTGATCTTTTTCTATTAGATCTAGTAAAATAATGTCTGAAAAAATTTTCAGTCAAACGATTCCTTTTTAAACAATATAAACTCAAAACTGATTGATGGAGACCTGTAATGCTAACTATTCTTTTTTTCCAAAATACTTTTGTTGTTTCAAGCAATCTTTTTTTTTGTAAACTACCCGAAGCTTATGCGAATTTTGATCCACTTGTGAATATAATGCCAATAATTCCCGTGTTTTTTTTTCTATTGGCTTTTGTTTGGCAAGCAGTCGTAAGTTTTCGCTAAAAAAAATATGTGTTTTTATTTATTAATCTAATTAAAGATCTCGGAGATTACGCAATGCTTACTCTTAAGGTATTTGTTTATACAATAGTGATTTTCTTTATTTCCCTTTTTATCTTTGGATTTCTATCAAATGACCCAGGGCGTAATCCTGGCCGTAAAGAAGAGGGTTAATTAATTTCAATCAATAATAACATAACGGAGAGAGAGGGATTCGAACCCTCGATACGGGATTGTCCGTACAACGGATTAGCAATCCGCCGCTTTGGTCCTCTCAGCCATCTCTCCTAGCGAGAAAAAGATTAAGTTCATCACTTGCTGTGAATATATAAAAAGATTAAGTTATCGTGTCTTGACAAAAAAAGAGTTTTTTCTTTGTTCTAGATAGAAACTAAATAGATAATTATTCATAAAGTTCTTTCCCCAATTGGAAAGCTAAAATACTTGTTATCAAAGCCAAAACAAGGGCTAGCAACAATTGACCTTCTGATATCATTTGTCCCCCCCTTTTTTTTATTTCGTTTTTCCTTTCCATTTTATTATTCTTATTATTTCATTGTAACAATGAATTTTGCAGAAGGCTATAAAAAAAGGAAAACAGGCGGGTAATTCCTCCAAAATAGAATAAAAATTCAATTTAGTTATAGATGACTTTCGTTTATTTGAAGTTTGCACTTGGTGACCCTTAGGTTACTGAAGACCACAAAACCTATAAATAGATAACGAAACAAGCAGAAAGTTGGAATTTCTAGTTATTTTTTTCATTTCAAAAAATCGACTTAACAAAAACAAAAAAAAAATGAACCCATATATGGGAGAAACTAACCTTTACTAGTTGGATATCCCCCATGAGCCGAATGAAATGAAATGAAATTTTCGTGTTCGATTCTCAATTAGAAGCATTCGAAATGTGTCATAACCTTTAACCCTCCAAGCTAATTATGCGGGTTCCATTTCCATGAAATGCTACCTGCTATTCTAGAAAACAATGGAATTCAAAATTTTTTTCTAAGTTGATCACGAAAACTCGTGATCAACATAGAAAAAAAAGAGAGAAAGAGCGTCCATCGTCTAATGGATAGGACAGAGGTCTTCTAAACCTTAAATATAGGTTCAAATCCTATTGGACGCATTATTTTTGAATTGAAGAACAAAAAGTTCAATTTGTTCTTTAATAGCTTCTCTTAACATCGTTTCTGCTTCTTCGGTTAATGTCTTAGTTGTACGTATAATTTCTCCGAATTGAGGTTTACTATTTTTTAAATACTCTCGTAATTGATCTAGAAATTTTTTAACAAATTGAATTTCGAATCGATCTAGATATCCATTTGTCCCAATAAAAATAGTAGCTATTTGCTCTTCAACACTTAAAGGGGCTGATTGAGGTTGTTTGAGTAGCTCGCGTAACCGTTGACCTCTTGCTAATTGATCTTGAGTACCTTTATCAAGATCAGAAGCGAATTGGGCAAAGGCTTCTAACTCTGCAAATTGAGCTAACTCTAATTTCAATTTTCCGGCTACTTGCTTCATTGCTTTTATCTGAGCCGCGGATCCGACTCTAGATACAGAAAGACCTACATTAATGGCAGGGCGTATCCCTGCATTGAAGAGATCGGCAGACAAAAAAATTTGTCCATCAGTAATAGAAATTACATTAGTAGGAATATACGCTGAAACGTCTCCAGCTTGTGTTTCTACTATAGGTAGAGCAGTAAGACTTCCTTCACCCAACTGATAATTTAATTTAGCTGCTCGTTCAAGTAAGCGCGAATGTAAAAAGAAAACATCTCCAGGGTAAGCTTCCCGGCCAGGTGGTCTTCTTAATAGAAGAGACATTTGTCGATAAGCTTGTGCTTGTTTAGATAAATCATCATAAATTATTAAAGTATGTTGCTTTTTATACATGAAATATTCAGCTAAAGCTGCTCCTGTATAAGGAGCAAGATATTGTAGTGTAGCAGGCGAATCTGCAGGTTCGGATACAACAATAGTATATTCTATTGAGCTACGTTCTCGTAATGTTTTAACTACTTGAGCTACAGAAGAAGCTTTTTGACCAATTGCTACATAGACACATATAACATTTTGTCCTTTTTGGTTAAGAATAGTATCTGTAGCTACGGCTGTCTTACCAGTCTGTCTGTCGCCAATAATTAATTCTCGTTGACCTCGTCCTATAGGAATCATAGAATCAATAGCAATAAGTCCTGTTTGAAGAGGTTCATAGACGGACCGGCGCGAAATAATACCCGGAGCAGGAGATTCAATCAGTCGGACTTCCGAAGCAGAAATTGGACCTCTGCCGTCAATAGGTTGGGCTAAAGCGTCTACAATACGACCTAAAAAAGCATCACTTACTGGTATCTGCGCAATTTTACCTGTTGCTTTCACGGAACTTCCTTCTTTAATTGTCAAACCATCCCCCATTAAAACAACTCCAACATTATTAGTCTCTAAATTTAGAGCAATACCGATTGTACCATCTTCAAATTCGACCAATTCCCCTGCCATTACTTCACAAAGACCATGAATACGAGCAATACCGTCTCCTACTTGAAGTACAATGCCCATATTAATCACTTGGACTTCGTTATTATATTGCTCGATTTGGTCACGTATAAGACTACTAATTTCGTCAGGCCGAATAGTTATCATGACTCCTCCTAATATATCTGTTTTGAAAAAAAGGAAAACCTATCTAGTCAAAAATTCTTTTCATGTCTTTAAGCTGATCAATATTATAGTCGATAATATATAAATGCAATTCGTTATTCAAGCAGTTAGTTAAAGTTATTAAAGCGTTTCGTAAAGCTTGACAAGAAACTTGTTGTCTTACCTGATCAATTACTATTTGTTGTTCAAAGCAAACAGTTTCATTTTTAGAATCTTCCAGTTGTTTTAAATTTGCTGAAGCAGCTTTAATGAGATTTTCTTTTTCTTCTTCAATTTGTAGGTATCCGTTTTTTCGAATTTCATTTACTCTTTTTTCAACATCTCGTAACCGAGCTCGAGCCTTCTCAAGTTGATCGGCAGCTCCGTTACATAAATCTTCTGAATTTTGAATAGTTTGACAAATCTTGAGTTTACGATTATCTAATAGATTACTTAATGAAAGTAGATCATCTCTTCTTTAATCCCCGAAATTTGAATAAATAATCTCTTCCCAAACCGAACATGAAATTTTCATTTCATTCGGCTTTCTTGCTCAGTTTCCGGTACCAAGCCTGCCTTTCTGCTTAAGAGGTATGAAACATCTTTTAACTATGAAGACTCTTTTGTCAAGGGGGAATTTTTTTTTTCTTTTTGTTTGACAAAGTTGTTTTTTTCCTTTGAATAATATCTCTTTTGTGTAGGTTGTTAGTTCAACTTCACATAAATTGGGAGATCCCGATTCTTTTACTGTTTCCAGAGATATGAATATTATCTATCTAGTGGAGTAATCTCCAACTATGTCCTTTAACACAACACTAGACACAGTGGTGGAAAGAATACACCCTGTTCTATTCAATTTGGACTTTAAGCAGTTCTGCTTTAACCATTCAACGAACATTCTCCGTACTCATTAATTACGAAATGCGGTAGTACTTCTCTAGTCCCCGTATAGAAGTAATTCGTTGAGATTATGCACTTTTGTATCTTATTGAAAGCGCAGCTGGTTCATCTCAGCTATATTATTCAAAACTACAACTCGCACACACTCCCTTTCCAAAAAATATGAGTATGCCAAACACTACACTTAAATTGATTATATTTGTTTCCAAAATATTAGTATTTAATCCAAAGCCTTCAGCTAAGGGCCAATAGCTTAAATAAACGAAAGAATCAATTACTTTTTTCATATGGTCTCCCCTTATAGATAAAAATTTTGCAAAATCAAAAATTCCGTCATTCCAACACCTTTTGTACTTAGTTTTATTAATTTAGAAAAGTTTATAAATAAACAGCTCAATTTTTGGTATTTATGATCTCATTACTTATTCAGAGAGTAACAGTAGAAAACTTTTGTTTCGAGGCAGCCCCTCCAGGACAAGTAATTCCGTAGAGGGGAGATTGAATTCTCAAACAAAAGGATTAGCAAATAGCAGTGCTAAAGCAACAACTAACCCATAAATAGTTAAAGCTTCCATAAATGCTAAACTTAACAATAATGTACCTCGTATTTTACCTTCTGCTTCAGGTTGTCTCGCAATACCCTCTAGAGCTTGACCGGCAGCAGTCCCTTGGCCAACACCCGGCCCAATAGAAGCAAGTCCGACGGCTAACCCAGCAGCAATAACAGAAGCGGCAGAAATAATAGGATTCATAATAATCTCCTTTTACTTAAAAAAATGTATTGAATAGTTGATAATACTAAAAACCTAGTTAGTATACTTTTTTTCAGCTTAGTCCATTGAATATTTTATTAAGATTGGATTCCTATAAATGATTTAATCATGATTTTCTAAGGATTCACCTATATAAGCTGCAGCGAGAGTCGCAAAAATGAGAGCCTGAATTCCGCTTGTGAATAATCCTAGAAACATTACAGGTATAGGAACAACTAAAGGAACTAGAGAAACAAGAACGGCGACTACTAATTCATCTGCCAAAATATTTCCAAAAAGTCGAAAACTAAGTGATAAAGGCTTGGTAAAATCTTCTAAGATATTAATTGGTAACAATATTGGAGTTGGTTGAATATATTTACCAAAAAAACTTAATCCTTTTTTTGAAAGACCCGCATAGAAATAGGCTACTGACGTAAGTAAAGCTAAAGCAACTGTAGTATTAATGTCATTTGTAGGTGCAGCCAATTCGCCGTGCGGTATTTGAAAAATACCCCAAGGAACAAGAGCACCGGACCAGTTAGAAACAAAGATAAAAAAAAATAAGCTTCCAATAAAAGGAAGCCAAGAAACATAATGTTCCTCGCCAATTTGAGTTCTGGTCAAATCCCGAAGAAATTCAAGAATGTATTCAGCAAAATTTTGTTTTCCGGTTGGAATAGTTTGCGGATCTCGAATAGTTATAATAGCGAAACCTAGTAAAATAGCAATAACAAACCAAGAAGTTATAAGTACTTGTCCATGAGCTTGAAACCCGCCTATTTGCCAATACAAGTGTTGGCCTACCTCTACACCAGAAATTTCTCCAAAATGATTGAAATTATTTAGTATACTAATACTATTTTGCAATATGTTCATATTATCCTTTTTCAAAAAAATCACTTATTTTTTTCTGAAGGAATGATTTCTGAATTTTCACTAAAAAAAAAAAAAAAATGAAGAGCGAGCTTTGCGCTTACTTCGAAAAATGATTTGACTAATTATTATAACCAGAAGAAACAGCTGACATTAATTTGTTCAGAATTAATCCAACGGATCCACGGGCATCATCATTGGCTGGAATTGGAATATCTACGAAATCTGGATCACAATTAGTATCAACTAAACTAATTGTGGGAATGCCCAGCGCTCTGCATTCTCTAACAGCAGTAGATTCCTTTTGTTGATCAACGATTATTACAATATCAGGTAACTTTTTCATATAGAAAATTCCTTCTAAATACTGTTGTAGAAGTTCTAATTGCTTTTCAATAAGTGCAATTTCTTTTTTCGTACGTCTTCGATGGAACAGCCCCGACTTATATTTTTGTTTCAAATTTCTAAACCTCTCAAGTTTTTCTTTTGTGGTAGACCAATTCGTTAACAAGCCACCCTGCCATTTGTAGTTGATATAATGACATCCAGTTTTTTTGGCAGTTGATGCTATTAAATCAGCTGCATACCCTTTCGTGCCAACTAGAAGGAATTCCTTTCGTTTTCTCGCGGCATCCATTATAAGATCGCAAGCTTCAGATAAAAAAAGAATTGTTCGAACTAGATTGATAATATGTAAATTTCCACGTTCAGTCAAAATATAACAACGCATTTTCGGATTCAACTCATTTTTTTGATGTCCGAGATGAACTGCTACTTTTATCATATCTTTGAAAACATTCTTTTTAGAAACACGCCTTTTTTTTTTGAAAACGTTTGTCATGTTTTGCTTTTCTCTTCTCTAAAAGAATTTCCATTCCTACGGAATCTATGACTTTTCTAAATTTTTTTTTTTCTATTTTCCAGTACCGGCGGGTATTTTACTATTGAGAATCAAATTTTCCTTCAGTCCTTTCAACCAATCAATCCGACCTTGAAAAGCAGCTTTAGCTAAAACTCGAGTAGTTTCCTGAAAACTGGCCTCCGATATAAAACTTGTAGTTTCAAAAGATGATTTTGTTATCCCCAAAATTTTTGTTTGATAGTGGATTACCTCGTCGAAAGCCCGATCTAGTTTTTGTGCTCGCGAAAAGAAAACGAGCTCTCCTGGTAAAAAAACATTCAGCATTACGTCCTTAGACACAAGTACTCTTGAGGTCATTTGCTGTATAATAAGCTCTAAGTGTTTCTCACATATATGTACTCCTTGAGATTGATAAACTTTTTGTATTTGATTGACTAAATGAATTTGACCTTGCGTCAAAGTTATTTTAGTACTTATGACTAAACCCCAAAAACTTCCAAGAGTTATTGTCATATCTTGGTTCCATTTTCGAAAGCTATTTTCTAAACTTTGTACTACAGGATTTTTTGAATGTGCCTCTAAAAATTGTTCCACTTTTGGAAGACCTCGTGTTATATCACTAGATTGAAATCTTTCATACAAATAGGTTATTAACGAATTTCCTTGGTTAATCATTTCTGCGTAATTACCATGAATAGTAGATTTTGGAGTAGCCAAGTAGGGTTTAGCTAATCGCACTATTAAAGATTTTTCACGAATAACGATAATTTGTCCCGATTCTGAAAATGATTCATTTCTTGATATAGCAAATTTTTGCCAAAGCAATTGGCCAAGATTTTTTATTGGAAATTTTTGCTCACAGTTCTTTTTTGAATTTGAAAAAAAAGTAATTCTTTTTGTTGGAGATTCCCAAAATTTGCTATTTTCGTCCATAATATAACATTTAGGGGCTTCGAAAACTTTTAAATAGTTGTAAAGACTCTTAAACAATCTTTTCTTACAATTTAGAAAAACTTTATGAATACGATATAAATGCCCTAAAAAACTTACTTCTTCAAATTCGTTTATGATATCTAAAGTTTGTAATAGTTTTATTTGAAAATAATCAGATGTTGCTAGAATAATCCAAGACAAACTTTTATCTTCCTTAGATAATGAACGAAAAGTTGCTGTATACTTTTTGCTGGAAGATAAAAGTTTAGCTTGATGAAAAAATATTACTAAATTTTTTAGATTGTGTTTTTGATTTATCGGAGTCAAACTAAGTTCAATCATGTCGATAATAATCTTCTTTGTTCGTATGGACGTAATACATGTATAAGCCCTAGGTTCCCTAGGTTTTATCGATTTGTTTTCCCAAATCAAAATTAAACAATTCCAAATCAGATGAACATTCGTTTTGAGATTTTTGATTTCATGGAAAAAATTGTTCTCTTTTATATGTAACTTGTTTTCTTCTCTAAAAAGATCTGTACAAAAGCGTACTTTTGATGAATTCTTAGGTTTTTGATATTCTAGGGTGGTTTGTAGTAATACAAATGATTTTTTCTTGTAAGCCCTTTTTTTTTGAAAATAGTTCCTTTCTAGTTGCAATTCTTTAAAAATATTTTTTTGTTTGCGTCTAAATATGTGTAAAGATTTTTTGATCTTTCTATAGCTATAAAAATAGATGTTTATGGATAATATTTTCGCAAAAATAGTTGGTTTTTTTTTGTGAAATTGGACTAGTCCAAAAACTTGTTTTTTTTTATTACCGATTTTTTGTGTGTCTACTCGACAAAAAATATGATCAAGCAAGAAAAATTTGTTAGACGAATAAATACATTCTAGAAATTCTGAGTTCACAATCTTATATTGAGAATTGTTCCATATATAGAAACTTGTATTTCTATTCAAAAGACCATTTCGGGAAATTTTTAGAATACAATTAGGAAAAAGTAGTCTATGTTCCTTTTTTTGTCTTTTTGAAACAGTAAGCAATGGAACCAGAATGCGATTTTTTTGTTTCTTTCCTTTAATATTGCAATCAAAATTATCCAAAAATTTTGGAATAGAGATAAAAAATTTATTTAATTTATTTTGAATGAATTTTTCTTCGGAACGATAAAAGGACAAATATTGTAGTAAATTGTCTACAGAAGAGTCGAAATCATTTTGCTGTTTGGTAATCAGCAAGGGAATAGTTACTTGATCTTGATCTTTAGGAAACGGAAAAGCTAGTCTTGGTTTGCATATAGTTCCTGATAATATCCATAAATGACCCGCTTCAAGTGTACAATGAACATTACCTTGGACATTTTTTGGTTCATGCCATAGAAGAGTACTCCAGTGCATTTCTCCGTTTAATTCTGAATATATATATTTAATAACTTTTTCCTTTAAAAAAGAAATTTTAGTATGAATTTCAGCAATAAGTTGTTCCGATTCTACATTTTGGTAATTTTGAACAAAAATCCAACTTTTTGTTGGAATAATCGAATAATCCAACTTATCACCACTATCCTTTATAATTAAAAATAAACTTTTAGAACAAATATAAGCAGGATGCCCATAATATGTACGAATAGGATAAACTAACTTTGGATTGAATTGAATCCTTCCGTTGAAAGGCGCTCGTATAGTTCCTGCGATATTACCTGTAAAAACTCCTCCGGTATGAAAAGTCCTTAATGTTAATTGAGTTCCCGGTTCCCCGATAGATTGACCGGCAATAATACCTACTGCTTCTCCCAATTCGATCAAGTTATTGTGACTAAGACTTTGACCATAACATAATTGACAAATCCAAGATAGACTTTTGCAAGTAAAAGGACTTCGTATAGATATTGATTGGACCGAAAGACTGACGAATTGCTTAAAAAGTCCAGCACTAATTTCTTGATTGCGCGTAGCAACACATCTTTTATTTATATATACATGATCTGCTAATACACGCCCCATTATCTTGTTCAAAAAATTGATTTTTCCGATCTTTGTATGGGGACTATAAAAAATACCTTGAGTACTACCACAATCAATTTTACGTACAACTATATGTTGTACGACTTCAACAAGTCTACGTGTAATATAGCCAGCATCCGCTGTTCGTATAGCAGTATCCACAACTCCTTTACGAGCTCCATAGGAGGAAATTATATATTCTGTTAAAGAGAGCCCTTCCTGGAAATTGCCCTGAATGGGTAGATCCACGATTTTTCCTTGGGGATCTGACATTAACCCTCGCATACCTAGTAATTGGTGAACTTGAGATTTATTTCCCCGAGCTCCCGAGAAAGACATCATATAGACTGGATTCAAAGGTTCTATTATATGAAATTTAGGGTGCATTTCTTCTTTCAAAAATTCACTTGTAGTATGCCATCTTTCCATTAATTGACGTAATGTTTCGACTGTATGCAAATTGCCGAGAATATTTTGCTTTTCCGAATAAAAAGCTTGTTGGTCTTCTTCTTTAACAAGCCATCCTTTCGATGGCACTGCTAAAAGATCATCAATTGCTAATGAAAAAGATGCTTCAGTAGCTTGGTGAAACCCCAAAAATTTCAATTGATCCAAAATATGCGATGTACATGTCATTCCCAAGAGATCAATTAATTTTTGAATAAGCTCTTTCATGGCAGTTATATCCATCACTTTATTATAAAAATGAACTTGGTTTTTTTGTTTCATAACAAGAAACCTCCGCAATTATCTAATTCAGCAAAGTATTCCAGTCCTCAAATAAAAGACCTCCTTGATCTCTCTGTACACATAAAAGATAAGAGATTTAGAAAGCGGGCGTCGTTTGAGAGGATTCAAAAAGCTTTGAGGTTGTTTTTATAGCATTTTTGATTTCTCGATTGAAAAGAACACGACCTACGGTCGTTCGAATATATATACAAATAATTTGTTCTATTCGATCGTTTTGAGTCACATAATGTTCATAAATTTGCTGAGATAAGCCCTTAGGGTGATATTGAATTTCAATAGGGACTTCTCGGGCTGTTGGGGTAAGAATACTTCCATTTGCTACTTTCCATTTCAACCATAAAGGGTTGTTTAACTGGACTTGTTTTTTTTGAAATGCTATGAACACATGATTAAAACTTAAGAAATAAGTATTCTTTTTTCTAAAAAAAATGATCTCTTTTGATTGAAATGGGTGATATCTTATTTCGTAAATATCTTGTGGTTTTTCAACAGTTAATATATAAAGTCCAAGAAGCATATCTTGTGTTGGTATTGTAATAGGACTTCCATGACTTGTAGATAAAATATTTGTATAAGAAAACATAAGTAAACGGGCTTCTACAATAGCTTCTGGAGATAAAGGTACATGAACAGCCATTTGGTCTCCGTCAAAGTCTGCATTAAATCCCGTACAAACTAATGGATGTAAACGAATGGCATGCTCTTTTACTAGAATTGGTTGAAACGCTAATATTCCAAATTTGTGGAGAGTAGGTGCTCGATTTAACAATACAGGGTGCCCCAGCATTACTTTTTTAAGTATTTTCCAAACAATGTTTTTCCGTTTTTGAATCAAATTTTTAGCAGCTCTCAGATTGGAAGCAAAACCTCGTCCAATAAGACTACGAATTAAAAAAGGTTGAAAAAGCTTGATTGCCATTTCTCGAGGTAACCCACATTGATGCAATGCCAGAGAAGGACCCACTATAATAACGGATCGACCTGAATAATCTACTCGTTTTCCAAGTAAATTTGTACGAAATCTTCCTTCTTTACCCGCAATCACATCCGAAAATGACTTATATGGTCTATTATGAAAATTTCTCGGTTGTCCGACGGTTCTATCATTGTCTAGAAGTGCATCTACGGCTTCTTGGAGTAATCGTTTTTGAAGAGTCAAGAAATCTCCTGTTGAATAAAAGGGACCGCCTTGCATTTCGAAACTAGTTTGAAGATTCTTATTCCGAATAAGAACTTTTTGATAAAGTTTATTCAAATCTGACTCCACAACCATTTGTTGACCCAAAGCAAAAATAGGTCTTAATTCGGGGGGAAGAACTGGTAATAAACATAGAACCATCCATTCTGGTTGGATTTTTGCTTGGATCAAATATTTAGCAAATTTTATGCGTCTGCTCAAAAAATGGTTTCTTTGTTGTATCTTGTTTTTACCTCTTTGAATTTTGTAATTTTTTAAGAGCTTTTTCCATTCAATATATGACTGATCCAGAAGAATACGAAGATCCAAACCAGTTAATTGTTTCTGTATAGCATTTCCACCAATAGCTATTTCTCTTTCTTGAAATTCGACAAAATTCCAACCAGAAATATAAGGAACAATAAAATCCATCCACGATGGAATGTCTTCATGTTGTAATAGACCCCGGAATCGTGATATAGTAGGTCTATTAGTTGTGGGCCTAGCAAGAAAAATATTTGGATAGATTATCTATCTCCCTCTAGAATCGGACGTGAAAGTTATCTTTTCATACGACTCAAGTCACTCTAAAAAGTTTTGGTAAAAAACTTCTCTTTAGCTTGGATAAGCAAAAGAAAACTATCCAAAAAAGTACCCATTGCTCACGTTCTAAAATTAGCAAAATTTAAAAATAGAATTATTGAGTAGTCTTTTCCCAATAGTTTTTTTTCGAAAAAAAAAATTTTTAGACTTGGGGTTTACTTGTCTGTTGTTCGTTTTTTTTTTTTTTTTGAACTTAATCTTTTAGGTCTCTGTCCCACTTCGATGGTTAGAATACTTATGAAAAGTTATATGCAACGATTATATTTCTATAACCATAGCTAGCGTCTATTTTAGAGAGGAAACTGATTCAACTTAAAGAGACTAATCCCTAAAAAAAAGATTTTACCGAAGCCAAAAAGCAGATAAAACCTTGGACTAATTTCTATTTCTCACTATTTTCTAAGCTTCATGGTATTCATTCTGAGGAAGACATGTCAGAATTGAGAGCATTCTAATGATAGCTAGAATGACAGTTTGGTCTGTATAGTCGGAACTTAGGATCAAGTCACACGTTGCAGTATACTAGGTCTTTTATTTCGGAATTTTTTTTCCCAATTAACATCGCGATATAACTAGGGATGCGTTTGAAATACCAGATATGAGTTACTGGACATACTAATTGAATGTACCCCATTCGGTATCTTCGAACTCGAGAGTCTACAAGCTCAACTCCACAATGTTCACAAATGGAAGTTTTTTTCTTTTTCCGATCTCCAAAGGGGAAGCCTTTCTTTTCTTCTCCAGGCTTTTTTTCACAAGCACAAACTCCATTTTTCACGGGTCCAAAAATCCGTTCACAAAATAATCCGTTTCTTTTTGGTTTATTTGTTACTAAGTCGATAGTCCTTGGATTGAGTACTTGTCCAACCTTTTCTCCATTGGGTAAAGTTTTTTCACACCAAGCACGAATCTGTTCAGGCGAAACTAATGTAATTCTCAGTTTTTGATGTTTTTTCTTTGAGTCAATCATAAGCAATTTGATTGAAATTGAATTTATTTTCTATCTGAAAGTTTTTTTCTGATATAATAGTATGATTCAATTCTAAAGCTAAAGATCGTAATTCTCGAATAAGCACGCGAAAGGACTCCGTAGCAGTTTCAGCTTTAGGTACTGAATGCCCATCTAATATGGATCTAAGTATTTTAGTACGAGTTTTTAGATGGTCAGATTTGACAGTAAGCATCTCTTGTAAAATAGAAGCAACACCAAAACTTTCTAAAGCCCAAACTTCCATTTCTCCAAGTCGTTGACCTCCTCCTTTTGATTTTCCTTGTACAGGTTGTTGTGTTATCCTTGCATAACTTCCGGTGGAACGGGCGTGCATTTTATCATAAACTTGATGAATTAATTTCATCATATAAGCTTTTCCTACGGTTACAGGTTGTTCCAAAATTTCTCCTGTTTTTCCATCAAAAATCTTGGTTTTTCCAAGATGTTCCAGTTCGAAAACCCATGGATTCACTGTTTGTTCACTAGCTTTGTGAAGTTCATTAAAAACTAATTTTCTAGAAGCTTCTTGCTCATATCTTTCGTCAAAGGGTGGTATTCTATACTGTTTGTTCATTAAGGTTCCTGCTAAACCAAGTAAACACTCAAAAATTTGTCCTACATTCATCCGAGAAGGTACTCCCAAAGGGTTTAATATCATATCTACAGGTTTCCCGTTTTGTAAAAACGGCATTTCTTGCCTAGACAAAACTTTGGAAATAATTCCTTTATTACCGTGCCTTCCGGCGACTTTGTCGCCTACTTGTATTTTACGTTTTTGTAAAATATATACATGCACTTTTTCTGAATCATTCTCCCCAGGGTCAGTTTGATCATTTTTTTCAAAATCATCTTCTATATCATCATCTTCGTGATGGCTTTTTCTTAAATTATCTTGCCATAATGTTTGAAGTTTGATCCAATTTACATCAATAACTCGACCTTTGCCATTTGCTTTTAGACAAGTTTCTTTTGTCCGAGGAGTACAAAAAAGATCTTGTAATAATCTTAGTTCTGGAAAACGCAAGACTTCCTGGGAGGAACGAGGTTTTAATTTGCCCACTAAAACATCACCCGGTTGTATCCAAGAACCTACCCTAACAATACCATTTTCATCCAAATGACGAAGTGAGTAAGCTTCGATTTGAGGTATTTCTTTTGTTAAAATCTCACACTCTGCCATATAAATCATAGTTTCATACCTTGTAATATGAAAAGAAGTAAAAATTTCTTCATAGATAAGACGTTCATTGATAAGGATTGCGTCTTCAAAATTGTATCCTTGCCACGGCATATACGCTACTAATATATTTTTTCCTAAGCAGAGCTCCCCTCCTATTGTGGTCGAACCATCTGCCATAAATTGCCCTCTTTTCACATAGTTACCCTGATTTACTTGAGGTTTTTGATGAATCAAAATATTGCTATTAGAGCGTTGATATATCTCTAAAATTGTTTCTATTGTTTTTCTGTTCAGGGATGACACAATAGTCTTCGAATCAAAATATTCGATTCTTCCTTCTTGAATACTTGTTGCTAAAATTCTTGAATCGAGTGCTACTTGGCCTTCTAGGCCAGTTCCAACAATGCATTTTTCTGGTTGAAGTAATGGGACAGCTTGACGCTGCATATTTGAACCCATTAAAGCGCGAGTCGCATCATTGTGTTCTAGAAAAGGAATCAGAGAAACTCCAATGGAAAAATATTGTAAAGGCAAAATACTTCTGAAATGGATTTGTTCCCATGCAACAGATAGAAAATCTTGGCGATATTGAGTTGGAGTATTTTTCTTTTCTGGAAGTTTATGATCTACCGCCAACAAATTTTCTAAAGCTATTCGGTAATTTTTATCTTCATTTGGCAATAGATAAGAAACCATATGGTCTTCATTGGATTTTTTCGTTACATTATAGAATGGACTTTTTAAAAAACCAAAATCATCAACGTTTACGGAATTTGCAAGTGAGGCGATAAGCCCGGCATTCTGCCCTTCAGGAGTATTAATTGGACAAAAACGTCCATAATAACTAGGATGAATATCTCGTGCGCGAAAACTAGCAGTTCGCTCCGTTAAACCTCCAGGGCCTAAAAAGCTAACTTTTCTTCCATGAAGTATTTCTGCTAACGGATTCGTTTGCTCTAAAAATTGTGATAGGGGGTGTAACCCAAAAAAATGTTTCAAAGTTCTTGTTAATTGGGTGGAAATAAATGGAAACTCTGGGAACATTATTTGTTTATTCTGGGTATTTTCAAGTATTTCTATTGTTTGCATATTTTTTTGAATTAAAACTTTCACACGATTTAGAGCTAATCCAACTTCTTTTTTTAAGAAATCTGACACGGAACAGAAATGTCGATTTTGAAGGTGATCGATATTATCGATCGTACCCAAACCATAACTTACTTTAATCAGATAATCTACAATAGCTAATACATCTTGCGGTAATAAAAAAATTTCGTTATCAGGTATATCGAGGTTTAACTTTTGATTTAGATTTCGTCTACCAATTCTTCCTAATTCACATCTTTTTGAAATAAAGTTAGTCAATTTCTTATATAGAAACTCTGAAAAAGCAAAATCACTACTATCGCATTTCATGGATTCGAGTTCTTCATAAAAGGTAAGAATGGGACCCCCCTTTCGTGAAAGTTTTTGTTTCATTTTTTCGTTCCAAATTAATTCCCAACCTTCAAATCCTGTTAGATTATAAGTATTATAAAGAACCTCTTCAATTTTTAGACCCATAGTGAATAAGAAAACTAAAATAGAAACTTTTTTCTTTCTGCTTATACGAACCCATAGTTTTTTTTTGATATCAATTTCGAATTTCAACCTTTCTCCACAATCAGAGATTAGAGTGCCAGTATATATATTTCCAGCTTTTTTTTGTTCTAAACTATAGTAGATACCGGGACTTCTTATTATTTGATTAACTACGACCCTATAATTTCCATTTATTACAAATGTTCCATGATCATTCATCAAAGGAATATCTCCGAGATATATCATTCTTTTCCTTTTCATTTGTTTCCAATAAATAAAAATTCCTGGTACATAAAACTTTGAAGAAAATGTAAAACGTTGATATACCGCATTCCTTTCTGTTGTTGGGGGTTCCATGATTTTATAATTTTTACCAAAAAAAAATTTGACTTCTTTTTCAGTATTAGAAATTTGTGGAAAATCAACTAGTTTTTCAAATATATCCTTTTCAATGAAACGGAAAAACCCTTTCATTTGTATTTGACTAAAATCGGGAATTGTAAACATAAACATTTTCTTTTTTTTTTAATTCTTTTCTTTTATATAGAACTCATATAGAGAAAAACTGTTTTTTTTTTATGGATTTGGCACTTAGAAAAAAGAGGTTTTATTTTGACTTGCATTGGTTTTTGTTTTAGACTATAGTAAACACACAAAATCAAGAATGAAACAAACATTATTTTACTAAAAATTGATGGGTTTGGCGGCATAGCCAAGTGGTAAGGCAGAGGACTGCAAATCCCTGATCCCCCAGTTCAAATCTGGGTGTCGCCTACTTTTTTGTGGTCAAGAAACTTTTTTAACTATTATTTAATTGTTTAATTGAAATCTCCGATCTTTTCTACTTTGCACAATTGTTATTAATTTTCTTATCATTAGTAATAAAAAAGGAAATTTTTTATATGGATATAACCGGTATTGCTTGGGCTGCTTTAATGGTAGTGTTTACCTTTTCGCTTTCACTTGTAGTATGGGGAAGAAGTGGACTCTAAAAAAGAATCTAATGCTTTTTAATACGGGGTATATTAGTAGTCGTATCAATCTTTTTTTTGATACGACTACTAAAATTTATAAACGAATTTGTAATCAATCAGTTGTTTTCGCTGATTGTTTTCACATAAATGATGATTAGAAAAGCAGTAGGAATCGAAATAAAAAGTGCAACAGCAATAAGTGCTAGAATATTGACTTCCATAATCTAATTTTTTAGAATTGTTTTGAATTGAACTTTTTTGAAATCTGTAATTGTTTGAGAATGGACTTAATGGATTAATCCAACTATTTCTTCTTTTTTTTTTTTATTTGCTTGTCAGAATGACATATTATATCGTAAAGTAGTTCTATATGCCCATAAGATTTTTGAAGATATAATCGTTTTGAAGATATTATGAATTTAGAAGAAAGGGCCTAACGTTTCAAAAGTAAAAAAAAATTGCTGCTACCTTGTCATGAAACAAGATATAGGCCGGATAAGGTCTAACATATTATTCTAACAAAACAAAAATTTGTGAAATGGAAGGAAAAGGAATGCTTTTTATGTCCCGTTATTTAGGACCTCGGTTCAAAATCATACGCCGTCTTAAAACATTACCAGGACTTACGAGTAAAAGACCTAAATATAAAAAACGTGTTCACCGATCTTCTCGACCCTGGTGGAAAAAATCTCAATATCTCGTTTGTTTACAAGAAAAACAAAAAATTCGTTTTCATTATGGCTTAACAGAACGACAATTACGGCAATATGTTCATATTGCTAAAAATGCTCAGGGGTCAACAGGCCAGGTCTTACTTCAATTACTTGAAATGCGTTTAGATAATATTCTTTTTCGATTAGGTATAGCTCGTACTATTCCTGGAGCCAGGCAACTAGTTAATCATAGACATATTTTAGTCAATCATCATATAGTGGATATACCAAGTTATCGTTGTAAACCCCAAGATATTATAACTTTAAAAGGAAAAGATCCAGAAAGACTGAGAATTCGAATGAAAAAAAGTTGGGGTCAACTTTGGAAAAATAGAAATAGAGTACCACATTATCTGACCTTCAATTTGTCACAAAATAAAGGAATAGTTAACAAAATTATAGATACAAAAGATCTTCAATTAAAAATTAAAGAAATGCTAGTTATAGAATATTATTCTCGGCGGATTTAATCCAAAAAATGGGGTTTCGATCTTTTCTTTTCCAAAAGAGAAAAAACGGGAAATGCGGAAAGAGAGGGATTTGAACCCTCGGTAGACATAAGTCTATATAGCATTTCCAATGCTACGTCTTGAACCACTCGACCATCTTTCCTCGGGTAATCTCCTCCCCATAAAAACTTATGGAATTGGAATTTCCTATTCTATTATTTTTGTAGTAAGCATTTCTATGTGATGAAACTCATTCCAAAAGGAACTGAAGCAAAAAAAAAACAATTTGATCACTATGCCCAGATCTCAAAAAAATGAGAATTTTATAGATAAAACGTTCACAATATTAGCAGATATTATATTAAAAATAATTCCAACGGTTTTAACAGAAAAACAAGCCTTTGCTTACTACAGAGATGGTGTGATTTGATTTTTTGGCCTTTTTTTTTTTTTTTTTCTTTCGAATAAACCTTCGATGTAAGGTCAAAAAACTTATGTTTAGTGAAGGTGAGTCTTTGAAAAAGAGCAACTCCTTCTGTCCTGTATCCCGGATTAATGCGTCTTTGGATCTACATAGTAGAATATTAAGCAAAAGGATACGTATTGTATATACTGTATAATATAAATAAATGCATAAAGGAAAGACATTACATATAGGAATCGACCAATGAAAAGCTTCGTTAGATTTGATTTCACTTACTATTTTTTTTTGTAGCCCTTAATGAGGGTTAATTCGAATGGTTGAGACAATCCAAAACCATCTTGTTTGTATTTCGGATACTAAAAGAACCATCGAATTTTGTTGAAGTGATTAAACCCTGTTTAAAAGTGCAAAGCAGTAAGAACAAACAAAGAGTAGAAGGTGTTGAAAAGACTCTTTCTGAAAAGGATGGCTAGATTTTGATTCAAAACATACTAGTCCCTTCTAATTTTTAGATGTTGCTTATTCTTCTTTTTTTTTTTTTATTATGTAAAAGAAAGGAGGAGCCGTATGAGATGAGAATCTCAAGTACGGTTTTGAACCGGAGATTATTAAAGAAAAGTTGAATCAATAAGAACGACCGTAACGAATGTCAGCACAATCAGAAGGAGAATATGCAGAAGCTCTTCAAAATTATTATGAAGCAATGCGATTGGAAGTTGATCCTTATGACCGAAGTTATATATTATATAATATAGGACTTGTACATACTAGTAATGGGGAGCATGCCAAGGCTTTGGAATATTATTTCCAGGCATTAGAACGAAATCCAACGTTACCACAAGCCTTTAATAATACAGCTTTGATCTGTCATTACGTGCGTCTATCTGTAGGATAGAATTAAGTTAGTTAAAAACAAACCAAAAGGCTTTCTACATATTGCCACTACTCTTAAATAACAACAGTTGGGCTGTATCAGCTGTAGCAAAAAAAAAAAAAACAAAAGGGTCCCCTACCCGGGTAGGATGCTAAAAAAGCTTATATTTGTTTCTATGGAGAAAGTAATTGAAACTATAAGGGGAAAAAGCACCATAAAGATCAATTTTGAATTTTTGGAGTTGATACAATTAGATCTGCTCATAAAGGGATTTACTTATGTAATAAAGTTTATTCTTTTTCTTTCATAAGTATTGCGCAGTGGTGTAGTATTAGGTCCTAAAGACGGCAAGTAAGTACTTTTCTAAGAAAGTACTTTTTTCAAATTCTATACGGGGATAGGTACCCCTCCCTCTCTCACACAAAGACTTTTTTTTGGAATTCACAAGGTGGTAGGAGAAAAGAGAAAACTAAAAATTTAGTAAAGTTTGAAACTCAGTTTAGTAACTTCTGGTCCTGCGATTAGTTTGAATAGATTTCCCCACTTTCGAGTGTTTTTTTTTTTTCGTTAAAGGACTCAAGAGTTGATTGAGCCGTATGAGGAAGGAAACTCTCAAGTACGGTTCTAAGGAAAGGAAAATAATAACCTATTCTGACCGAGGAGAACAGGCTATTAACCAGGGAGATCCTGAAGCAGCAGAGGTTTGGTTTGATCAAGCTGCAGAATATTGGAAACAAGCTATACTATTAGCTCCAGCTAATTACATCGAAGCACAAAATTGGTTAAAAATTACAGGACGTTTTGATTGAATATTTTCAGAAAAGGAAAATCGATATTAAAGGAAAGTAAATGTATATGTTATCAATGGGATCTAGACTGTAAAGGGTAGGGGTTGGACCAATTATGTCCACCCCAGGCTTTGTAGAAACTATTTGATAGAATAGACTATATAATTCAAAAATTCAAAAGGCTTTTTTGAATCTGAATAGTCCATTAAGCGCCCCTTTCAATGTGTCATAATAAAAAACGAACACCCGCCCTAGTTCCATTTTCTTTTTCAAATCGTTCCAGTTCTAAATTCGAAAATAAACAAAGAATTGGTTTGAGATTTATCATTTACTAATTCCAGTTGGCGGGTCTCTTTTTTGTTTCATCCTAACAAAGGAGAACTCTATGATTATGCGTTCACCGGAATCAGAAGTTAAGATTATGGTGGAGAGAGATCCTATCAAAACTTCTTTTGAAAAATGGGCTAACCCCGGACATTTTTCAAGGACATTAGCAAAAGGGGATCCTGAAACTACTACTTGGATTTGGAACTTACATGCGGATGCTCATGATTTTGATAGTCATACCGAAGATTTAGAAGAAATTTCTCGCAAAATTTTTAGTGCTCATTTTGGTCAATTAGCGATCATCTTTATTTGGTTAAGTGGTATGTATTTCCATGGGGCTCGTTTTTCCAATTATGAAGCATGGCTCGCGGATCCCACTCATATAAAACCTAGTGCTCAAGTGGTTTGGCCTATAGTAGGCCAAGAAATATTGAATGGGGACGTAGGTGGAGGTTTTAGAGGAATACAGATAACATCTGGATTCTTCCCAATTTGGAGAGCATCTGGAATAACAAGTGAATTACAACTTTACTGTACTGCAATTGGTGGATTGATCTTTGCAGCATTAATGCTGTTTGCTGGTTGGTTTCATTATCACAAAGCTGCTCCAAAATTATCTTGGTTCCAAGTAGAATCTATGTTAAATCACCATTTAGCAGGGTTATTAGGACTTGGTTCGCTATCTTGGGCAGGGCACCAAGTACACGTATCTTTACCTATTAACCAACTTCTAGATGCTGGAGTGGACCCTAAAGAGATACCACTGCCTCATGAATTTATTTTAAACCGCGACCTTTTAATTCAACTTTATCCTAGTTTTTCTAAAGGCTTGACTCCCTTTTTTACACTAAATTGGTCTGAATATTCCGAAATTTTAACGTTTCGGGGGGGTTTAAACCCAATAACAGGAGGATTATGGTTGACTGATATTGTACACCATCATTTAGCTATTGCCGTTATTTTTCTGATAGCTGGCCATATGTATAAAACCAATTGGGGTATTGGGCATAGTATACAGGAAATTTTAGAAGCTCATAAGGGCCCATTTACAGGAGAGGGGCATAAAGGTCTTTATGAAATATTAACTACCTCATGGCATGCTCAATTAGCTCTTAACTTGGCTATATTAGGGTCTTTGACTATTGTTGTAGCTCATCATATGTATTCTATGCCCCCTTATCCTTATCTAGCCATTAACTATGGTACTCAACTTTCTTTATTCACACATCACATGTGGATTGGCGGGTTTGTCATCATTGGTGCCGCAGCACATGCGGCGATTTTTCTAGTTAGAGATTATGATTCAACTACTTCTTATAATAATTTATTCGATCGAGTTCTTCGACATCGTGATGCAATTATATCGCATCTAAACTGGACATGTATATTCTTAGGCTTTCATAGTTTTGGTCTATATATTCATAATGATACTATGAGTGCATTAGGGCGTCCTCAAGATATGTTTTCGGATACTGCTATACAATTACAACCAATATTTGCTCAATGGTTACAAAATACTCATGTAACAGCACCTAGGTTTACAGCTCCTGCTGCAACAGCAAGTACAAGTTTCACTTGGGGAGGCAATGATTTGGTAACAGTAGGTACTAAAGTAGCTTTGTTACCGATTCCTTTGGGAACTGCAGACTTTTTAGTTCACCACATTCATGCTTTTACAATTCATGTAACTGTATTAATCTTACTCAAAGGTGTTTTATTTGCGCGTAGTTCCCGTTTGATACCCGATAAAGCGAATCTTGGTTTTAGATTTCCTTGTGATGGACCTGGAAGAGGAGGAACCTGTCAAGTATCTGCATGGGATCATGTTTTTTTAGGTTTATTCTGGATGTACAATGCAATTTCTGTTGTTATATTTCATTTTAGTTGGAAAATGCAATCGGACGTTTGGGGTAATATAAGCACTCAGGGAGTAGTAACTCATATCACGGGGGGAAACTTTGCACAAAGTTCCGTTACAATTAATGGGTGGCTTCGTGATTTTCTATGGGCACAAGCTTCTCAAGTAATTCAATCTTATGGTTCTGCGTTATCCGCATATGGCCTTTTCTTTTTGGGTGCTCATTTTGTTTGGGCTTTTAGTTTAATGTTTTTATTTAGCGGTCGGGGGTATTGGCAAGAACTTATAGAATCAATTGTATGGGCCCATAACAAATTGAAAGTTGCTCCTGCTATCCAGCCTAGAGCCTTAAGCATTGTACAAGGGCGTGCTGTAGGAGTGGCTCATTATCTCCTGGGAGGAATTGTCACAACATGGTCGTTCTTCCTAGCAAGAATTATTGCAGTAGAATAATAGCGGATGTAACCATTATGATATCAAGATTTCCGAAGTTCAGTCAAGGTTTGTCCCAAGACCCGACTACTCGTCGTATTTGGTTTGGTATTGCAACTGCACATGACTTTGAGAGTCATGATGATATTACGGAAGAACAATTGTATCAACAAATATTTGCTTCCCATTTTGGTCAATTAGCTATAATCTTTCTATGGACTTCTGGAAATTTGTTCCATGTAGCTTGGCAAGGTAATTTTGAGTTTTGGATAAATGACCCTTTACATGTAAGACCTATTGCTCATGCTATTTGGGATCCTCATTTCGGTCAACCGGCTATAGAAGCTTTTACTCGAGGAAGCGCTCCTGGGCCGGTCAATATTGCTTATTCCGGTCTTTATCAATGGTGGTATACAGTTGGATTACGTACTAATGAAGATCTTTATACTGGAGCTCTTTTTTTAATATTTCTTTCTACTGTTTTTTTAATAGCAGGTAGATTTCATTTACAATCGAAACGGAAACCAAGTATCTCATGGTTCAAAAATGCGGAATCACGTCTTAATCATCATTTGTCAGGGCTTTTTGGAGTAAGTTCTTTAGCTTGGACAGGACATTTAGTTCATGTGGCTATTCCAGAATCAAGGGGGATCCATGTGCGATGGGTTAATTTTTTAAGTGTTTTACCATATCCTCAAGGGTTAGGTCCTCTTTTCTCGGGTCAGTGGAATTTGTATTCTCAAAATCCGGATTCTAATAGTCATTTATTTGGCACTTCGCAAGGGGCCGGAACTGCTATTCTAACTCTTCTTGGTGGATTTCATCCGCAAACTCAAAGTTTATGGTTGACTGATATAGCTCATCATCATTTAGCTATTGCCTTAATCTTTTTTCTCGCTGGTCATATGTATAGAACCAATTTTGGGATTGGACATAGTATAAAAGATATTTTAGAAGCTCATATGCCTCCAGGAGGAAAGTTAGGTCGCGGGCATAAGAGTCTTTATAATACAATCAATAATTCTCTTCATTTTCAGTTAGGTCTTGCTTTAGCCTCTTTAGGGGTAATTACTTCTTTGGTAGCTCAACACATGTATTCTTTACCTGCTTATGCCTTTCTAGCACAAGACTTTACTACTCAAGCTGCGCTATATGCTCATCATCAATACATTGCTGGATTCATCATGACAGGGGCTTTTGCCCATGGGGCTATTTTTTTCATACGGGATTATAATCCGGAACAAAATCAGGATAATGTTTTGGCAAGGATGTTAGATCATAAAGAAGCAATAATTTCTCATCTAAGTTGGGTTAGTTTATTTCTTGGTTTTCATACGTTAGGGTTATATGTGCATAATGATGTTATGCTAGCTTTTGGTACTCCGGAAAAACAAATATTGATTGAACCTATTTTTGCTCAGTGGATACAATCTGCTCACGGTAAATCTTTATATGGATTTGACGTACTCTTAGCTTCAACAAAGGGACCAGCATTTGCTGCTGGAAAAAGTATATGGTTGCCGGGTTGGTTAAACGCTATTAATGATAAAAATAATTCACTATTCTTACCAATTGGTCCCGGCGATTTTTTGGTTCACCATGCTATTGCTTTAGGTTTGCATACAACTACATTAATTTTAGTAAAAGGTGCTTTAGATGCACGAGGTTCTAAACTAATGCCCGATAAAAGAGATTTTGGTTATAGTTTTCCTTGTGATGGTCCAGGACGAGGTGGTACCTGTGATATTTCAGCGTGGGATGCTTTTTATTTAGCAGTTTTCTGGATGTTGAATACTATTGGATGGGTTACTTTCTATTGGCATTGGAAGCATCTAACTTTATGGCAGGGGAATGTAGCACAATTTAATGAATCTTCTACTTATTTAATGGGATGGTTAAGAGATTATCTTTGGTTAAATTCTTCCCAACTTATTAATGGATACAACCCTGTTGGTATGAACAGTTTATCTGTCTGGGCGTGGATGTTCTTATTTGGGCATCTTGTTTGGGCTACTGGATTTATGTTTCTGATCTCTTGGCGTGGATATTGGCAGGAGCTTATTGAAACTCTTGCATGGGCTCATGAAAAAACGCCTTTAGCAAACCTAGTTCGATGGAAAGATAAACCTGTAGCTCTTTCTATTGTCCAAGCACGATTAGTTGGATTGTCTCACTTTTCTGTAGGGTATATATTTACTTATGCAGCCTTTTTAATTGCTTCAACTTCAGGTAAATTTGGTTAATTAACGAAACAACTCCTAAACAAAAAAAATTCAATTGAATGAAAATGAGTAATCACCCTTATCTTTAGAATCTGATCGATCTTTTATTTTTTTTATAGTTAGAAACTATGGCAAAAAAAAGTCTTATTGAAAGAGAAAAAAAACGTCAACGGTTAGAACAGAAATATCGTGCAATTCGCGAGTCTTTAAAGAAAAAGGAAGTCTTTTTTTTCTCACAGGAAAAAATTATTTGTAAAATCCAATCTTTACCACGTAATAGTGCACCAACACGTCTTCATCGTCGTTGTTTTTTGACTGGAAGGCCGAGAGGGTTTTATCGAGACTTTGGATTTTGTGGACATGTATTTCGTAAAATGGCTCATGCTTGTTTATTACCTGGTATAATCAAATCAAGTTGGTAGGTATAGTATAAAAAAGCGTCGAAGATACTTCGACGCTTTTTTCTTTTCTAGGAGGTTTTTCTTTTATGGAAGGTAGACAATAGCGCGGAGTAGAGTAGCCTGGTAGCTCGCAAGGCTCATAACCTTGAGGTCACGGGTTCAAATCCCGTCTCCGCCAAGATGGTTCTTTTTTGGGCGGATAGCGGGAATCGAACCCGCGTCTTCTCCTTGGCAAAGAGAAATTTTACCATTCAACCATATCCGCAAGGTATTAAGGAAACAAGACATATTATGTCTTATTAATATGTCTTATTAATATGTCTTATTCTTATATTCTTATTAATATGTTTTCTATATTGTTATTTTATATTACTATTTTTCAATCCGTTCAATTATTTTTTGCTTTTTACTTATTAAGTTTGTGAGTTATATAAAAGAATTTAGGACGCCTACAGAAATAACTAATCCAATCCATAATGAGACAGCAGAAAATAGAATATTTTTATTACCTGACCAACCTTCTGGGAAAGCGAAAGCGATAGGTACGCCTATAAGTAATAGAAAGGAAATTGCGATTAATGCAAACATAGTCAGTTGAAAAGCAATAGTCATAATTTTGATAAAATCCAACATAAACTATACCATTTGATCCTTATTTGATCGAATTAGAATGAAATCTAATATGTAAAAATTGCACCCCTTTTTTTTTGAAATGAAATAAGATAAGCTTTTTTTCTAGAGAAGACTTTAGGAGAGATGGCCGAGTGGTTTATGGCTCCGGTCTTGAAAACCGGCATAGGTTACAAACTATCGGGGGTTCGAATCCCTCTCTCTCCTTTTGTTTGGAATAAAATTAAATTCAAAATTACCAAAAGAAAAAGAATGGGATAACCATTCTTTTTCTTTTATGTTTGGGTTTAGTTTAGAGGGGTCATAAACAGGACAGGTTCTAAATCTCGGTCAATCCCCTTTTCAAAACCTGCTGCGGCTGCACGAGCTCTTCCCGCATGCCACAAATGACCTACAAAGAAAAAAAATCCTAGAACAAAATGCGAAGTAGCTAACCAGCTTCGGGGAGAAACAAAATTTACTGCATTTATTTCAGTAGCCACACCGCCTACTGAGTTTAAAGAACCTAAAGGAGCATGCGTCATATATTCGGCTGAACGCCGTTCTTGCCAAGGTTGTATATCTTTTTTTAATTTATTAAGGTCTAAACCATTAGGACCTCTAAGAGGTTCTAACCAAGGGGCCCGAAGATCCCAAAAACGCATAGTCTCCCCACCAAAAATAATTTCCCCAGTAGGGGAACGCATAAGATATTTACCCAATCCAGTTGGTCCTTGGGCAGATCCTACACTAGCTCCAAGACGTTGGTCTCTAACTAAGAAAGTAAAAGCTTGAGCTTGAGAAGCTTCTGGGCCAGTAGGCCCATAAAACTCGCTGGGATACGCTGTATTATTAAACCAAACGAAACAGCAAGCAATAAAACCAAACAAAGAAAGAGCCGCTAAGCTATATGATAAATAAGCTTCGCCAGACCAAACAAAAGCACGACGAGTCCATGCAAAAGGTTTAGTTAATATGTGCCAAATACCACCGAAGAAACAAATTGAACCCAACCAGAAATGTCCTCCAATTAAATCTTCCATATTGTTTACACTAACAATCCATCCTTCTCCTCCAAAAGGAGATTTCAGTAAATAACTAAAAATAGTATTGGGGTTAAGGGTCATATTTGTTATTTTTCTTACATCTCCACCACCCGGAGCCCAGGTATCATATATACCTCCAAAATAGAGAGCTTTTAGCACGAGAAGAAAAGAACCAGCACCGAGTAAGATGAGATGAATACCCAAAATGGTAGTCATTTTATTTCTATCCTTCCAAGCATAACCGAAAAAAGGAAAAGACTCTTCTAACGTTTCAGGACCTATAAGGGCGTGGTAAAGACCACCGAAGCCTAGAACGGCAGAAGAAATTATATGAAGTACTCCTGATACAAAAAAAGAAAAAGTGTCGACAACATCTCCGCCAGGACCTACTCCCCACCCTAGAGTAGCGAGATGAGGAAGTAAAATTAACCCTTGTTCATACATAGGTTTTTCAGGTATAAAATGAGCCACCTCGAAAAGGTTCATAGCTCCGGCCCAGAACACAATTAGTCCAGCATGAGACACGTGAGCTCCAAGTAATTTACCAGATAAATTGATTAGTCTAGCATTACCGGCCCACCAAGCAAACCCTGTAGTTTCTTGATCACGACCAGCTAAAGTAAGAGTTCCATTAAAGAGCGTTTCCACGGGGTAAAACCTCCTCGGGGAATATAAGGTTTTCATGAGGCTGATCTTGAGCCGCCATCCAGGCTCGAATACCTTCATTCAGGAGGATATTTTTTGTATAGAAAGTCTCAAATTCAGGGTCTTCCGCTGCGCGGATTTCTTGGGAAACAAAGTCATAGGCACGTAAGTTTAGAGCTAAGCCTACAACTCCAATAGCACTCATCCATAAACCAGTTACAGGTACAAATAACATGAAAAAATGTAACCAACGTTTATTAGAAAAAGCAACTCCAAAAATCTGGGACCAAAAACGATTAGCTGTGACCATGGAATAAGTTTCTTCGGCTTGAGTCGGGTTAAATGCACGGAATGTGTTTGCCCCGTCTCCGTCTTCAAATAAAGTATTTTCTACAGTAGCACCGTGAATAGCACATAGCAGAGCAGCTCCTAAAACCCCGGCAACTCCCATCATGTGAAACGGGTTTAAGGTCCAATTATGAAAACCTTGGAAAAAAAGGATAAATCGGAAAATAGCAGCAACTCCAAAACTGGGAGCGAAAAACCAACCAGATTGACCTAAAGGATAGATTAAAAAAACTGAAACAAAAACAGCAATTGGAGCAGAAAATGCAATTGCATTATATGGTCGTAATTGTACAGATCTAGCAAGTTCAAATTGGCGTAACATGAAACCTATTAAACCGAAAGCACCATGCAGAGCTACGAAGGTCCATAGACCACCTAATTGACACCAACGCGTGAAATCCCCTTGTGCTTCAGGGCCCCATAATAGAAGAAGTGAATGTGCTAAACTATTCGCGGGAGTAGAAACTGCAGCTGTTAAAAAATTACAGCCTTCTAAATAGGAACTAGCTAGTCCGTGAGTATACCATGAAGTCACAAAGGTTGTACCAGTGAACCATCCACCCAAGGCGAAATAAGCACAAGGAAAAAGTAATAGACCAGACCAACCTATAAAAATGAACCGGTCTCTGCGTAGCCAATCATCCAGAGTATCCAAAAATGTTTTTTCCTCTTTGGAAAAGTTTCCAAGTGCTATAGTCATTATTATCCTCCTTTTTTAAACATTTTGTTCATTTTCTTTTTTTGATTTTTGATTGAATTTGAATATAAAGACAAAAGAATTAATGAGCAAAAATCGATAAAAATACTTATCTACTTTACCATTATAAGAAAAAACTAGAATTCAAAAGTAAAAATTAACAAGGGTTCTTAATTTTTAGGATATACTTATAATGAAGGCTAAAGTCCATTATCGGATTTGAACCGATGACTTACGCCTTACCATGGCTTTACTCTACCACTGAGTAAAAAGGGCTTCATTTTTTTGGCTGCAAGCAAGTAAACGACAAACAAAAGAACAAAAGAAAATTATAACCTATACAATATTTTTTGATTTATAAGGAATATCTCTTTGTTGTAGTGTAATTAAATAAAAATTTAATAAAATTAATCACTCAAAAATTTTGTTTATGAAATTAGCTTATTGGATGTATGCCGGTCCTGCTCATATTGGAACTTTACGAGTAGCTAATTCATTTCAAAATGTGCATGCTATTATGCATGCTCCTTTGGGAGATGATTATTTCAATGTAATGCGTTCTATGCTAGAGCGGGAAAGAAATTTTACTCCAGCGACAGCTAGTATTGTAGATCGTCGTGTTTTAGGACGTGGATCTCAAAAAAAAGTAGTAGATAATCTACTTCGGAAAGATAAAGAAGAAAATCCTGATTTGATTATATTGACACCTACGTGTACTTCAAGTATTTTACAAGAGGATTTACAAAATTTTGTAGATAGAGCATCTGTAATATCTGATTCAAATATTATTTTGGCGGATGTAGACCATTATCAAGTAAATGAAATTCAAGCAGCAGATAGGACTTTAGAGCAAGTTGTTCGCTTTTATTTATCGAAACAAAAAAAAGAAAAATTAGACCGATTTTTGACGGATGTGCCTTCTGTAAATATCATCGGTATTTTTACTTTGGGGTTTCATCATCAACATGACTGTCGTGAGTTAAAACGTTTATTTCAAGATCTCAATATACAGATAAATCAAGTAATCCCTGAAGGGGGGTCTGTCGAAGATTTGCAAAATTTACCAAAAGCTTGGTTAAATTTGGTGCCTTATCGTGAAATAGGGTTAATGACAGCTTTTTTTTTGAAAAAAGAATTTGGAATGCCTTATCTATCTATAACACCTATGGGTGTTATAGATAATGCCGAGTGTATCCGACGGATAGAAAAATCGGTGAATCCTTTTGCTTCAATTTTTGGGGAAAAGGGGGTAAATTATGAATCTTATATTGATAGACAAACTAGGTTTATTTCCCAAGCTGTTTGGTTTTCAAGATCTATTGATTGCCAAAATTTTACGGGGAAGCAAACTGTTGTTTTTGGTGATGCAACTCATGCTGCGTCTATTACCAAAATACTTGCTCGAGAAATGGGAATTCGCGTGAGTTGTACAGGTACATATTGTAAACATGATGCAGAGTGGTTTAAAGAGCAGGTACAAGATTTTAGTAATGAAATATTGATCACAGAGGATCATGCTAAAGTAGGGAAAAAAATTGCTTGTGTAGAACCTTCCGCAATATTCGGTACTCAAATGGAACGTCATATTGGTAAACGGTTTGATATCTCCTGCGGTGTTATTTCTGCACCAGTTCATATACAAAATTTTCCTTTGGGATATCGTCCTTTTATGGGGTACGAAGGTACAAATCAAATAGCTGATTTGGTCTATAATTCTTTTGCGCTGGGTATGGAAGATCATCTTCTAGACATTTTTGGTGGTCATGATATGAAAGAAGTAATAACAAAATCTAACCCTATAGGTGGTTTAGACGTAATCTGGGATACTGAAAGTCAACTAGAACTACAAAAAATTCCTCGTTTTTTCAGGGACAAGGTAAAAAGAAAGACAGAAAAATTTGCTAAAATAAAGGGTGTAGTTAAGATTACAATTGAAGTCATGTACGCAACTAAGGAAACATTAACTGTAAGATAATTCGTTTTTTTTTTTTTTTTGCTTAATTTGACAAAAAATCTACTACGGGCCTATCATTATTGTATACCTTAAGGTATACAATAATATATTCTTTAGGGTTGCTAACTCAATGGTAGAGTACTCGGCTTTTAAGTGCGATTTAATCAAGTTTTTTACATTTTGAAATGAAGTAAAATTTTCGTCAATATTAATCAGTAATGATTATTTTAGTAAACTACGACTTATCCTAGAAAAAGGAAAAAAAAGCATGTCGCTTTTGGAAAAACTTCTTTTTTCAAAAAAGGTAAGATTTTCAATGAAATTGAAGTTCAATCACTTTGTAGTTAAAAAGTCTATGGAAAAGGGATAGCTTGAATAATGAAGAAACCTAGAAGAACGAGTTTCTGCTCTTCCTAGCGAAGAGAAATTCCTCTTATTAAAAAGAAGTTAAAAGCTTTTTAGCAATCGATATGGGAAGGTTTTTCTCTGAAAAGGTCAGAGAATTTCATATCATAGAATCCTAAAGACTTTAAGATCGGTGTGTAAAAAAAATTAGTGTGCTGGCCTGAATTTCATGAGTCAGGAGAACGCCTGGTTGCTAAGATAAAATATTTGCGTCTTTTTTGTGTATGACGATTGAGATTCTTTCTTTTGAAAGTACTATTTGGTTTATTCGGTTCAAGCTAGATTGTACTATGTGTTATTTTATTTCTAAAAAGAAAGGTTTAGGAGGTTTTTTCTTGAAAAAAAATGAAAACATACGTTGGCAACAACATTTTTTATATCCCCTCTTATTCCATAACGATTTCTATGTTATAGATCCGAATCTGTTATTCAACTCAAGCCCTTCTTTCGAAAAAATAGAAAAATTACCTAATAGTTTCCGTTTTTTGAATGTAAAACGTTCAATTAAGCTATTACATCAACAAAACTATCTTGTGTATAATACAAGAAGTTCTTGTTTTAATTTCATTGGAAAAACTTTTTTTTTCTGTTTTGATATTTTTGTTTCCACGTGGTGGAAACACTTTTTTGGTTTCAAAGTAACTTTCAAAGAAATAAATCAACAGGTCAATTTTCAATCAGTCTTTTCTCTATTTCTTTTTTTGGAAGAAGTCTTTATGTTTTCTCTTTCTTTTTCTAATATAAGAATACCCTCTTCGATTCATTCAGAGCTGTTAATTAGACGTTTCAAATTTTCGATTCAAGATGTTTCTTTTTTACATTTTTTAAGTTTTATACTTTTTTCAAAGCAATTTAAGTTTGTGAATAATTCTATTATTTTTCCAAAAGGAAGTGTGATTTTCTGTTTCTTATTAGGGAATATTCTTCTTTCTATTTTCGAAGATTTTTTCACTCTTCGATGGAAAAGTTGTTTTCATGAAAAATCATTGTCTTATGGTCTTTTTTCAGAACAAAAGCATTTTCAACAAAAATGGAATTTTTTAACCCGAAAACCGAAAAAAAAAGACACGATAAGATTGCTAAAGGATTTTTTTTTTCACTATATAAGATATGGGGAAAAATTGATTTTGCTGGGAACTACTATTCTAGTCAAAAAATGTGAATTTTTTTTCTTAAATTTTTGGCAAACTTATCTTTTTGTTTTATCGGAACCCTCTAGTTTTTTTTTGAAACAAATTTCCAGTCAAAATATATTTTTTCTAGCTTATTACTTAGAATATCCAACAAACTCTTTTTTACTCCGACTAAATATCTTAGATTATTTTCTATCTACTGATTTTGTTAGCAGGGAATTAAATTCAAAACTTAGCGCTGTTTTTGTTATTCAATTTTTATCAAAAGAAGGATTATGTGATATAATGGGTAACCCGAAGAGTAAATTAGCATGGCTTAGTTTTACCGACAATTCTATTCTTGATAAATATGATCATTTTTGCAGAAATGTAGATTCTTTTTACAGTGGAGCACGAAATAAACGTTTTTTAGATCGTGTGAAGTATATACTTTTTCTCTCATGTATCAAAACTTTAGCCTGTAAGCATAAAAGTACGATACGTATAGTTCGAAAAGAATTAGGATTTGAACTACGTAAAATATTTGTGCGAAAACAAGTTGAATTCAAAAACAAAAAATTGCTATATTTCTGTTTTCATAAACAATTTAGAAAATTGCTATTTAAGATAGATTTAGTTACAGAACGACTTTGGTTTTTAGATATTTTGGAGGTAAATAATTTCACCAAGTTTTGGGTAAAACAGCAGAATGCTCTGGATTTTTTTTTTATTTTTGATCAAAATATTTGGTTTATGCTAGATCAATTTTTGTGATTTAATGAAATGCTTGTTTTGCCGGTAGATGTGAAATAGAAATAGAAAATACAGAGAGAAAGCCGTGTGCAATGAAAATTGCAAGCACGGTTTGGGAGGAGATTTTTGAATTTTCTTGAAATATTCAAAAAATTGAATGAAATGATCTACTTCATCCGACTAGTTCCGGGTTCGAATCCCGGGCAACCCATAAGGTATTCCCTTAGTTTTTTATATTATATTTTTGATTATATTTTAGTTGACTTCAATATAGAAATTATTTTATACTGTTGAATAACAAGCCATGCTTGGGAGTCTCTGATTTTTATTTTAACTAAACTCCAAATTAATCAACCATGACTGCAATTTTAGAAAGACGCGAGAGCGCAAGTGCTTGGGGTCGTTTTTGTAACTGGATTACTAGTACTGAAAATCGTCTTTATATTGGATGGTTCGGTGTTTTAATGATTCCGACTTTATTAACTGCAACTTCAGTTTTTATTATTGCTTTTATTGCAGCTCCGCCTGTAGATATTGATGGTATTAGAGAACCTGTTGCCGGTTCTCTTCTTTATGGAAACAATATAATTTCTGGTGCTATTATTCCTACCTCTGCAGCTATTGGTTTGCATTTTTATCCTATCTGGGAAGCAGCTTCTGTGGACGAATGGTTGTACAACGGCGGTCCTTATGAGTTAATTGTTCTTCATTTTTTACTTGGCGTAGCTTGTTACATGGGCCGTGAATGGGAACTTAGCTTTCGTTTAGGTATGCGACCTTGGATTGCTGTTGCATATTCAGCTCCTGTTGCGGCTGCTGCTGCAGTTTTCTTGATTTATCCTATAGGCCAAGGAAGTTTTTCGGATGGTATGCCCTTAGGCATTTCTGGTACTTTCAACTTCATGATTGTATTCCAGGCAGAGCATAATATTCTTATGCATCCTTTTCATATGTTAGGCGTAGCTGGCGTTTTTGGTGGTTCTTTATTTAGTGCTATGCATGGTTCTTTGGTAACTTCTAGTTTAATAAGGGAAACCACAGAGAGTGAGTCTGCTAATGCAGGTTACAAATTTGGTCAGGAAGAAGAAACTTATAATATTGTCGCGGCTCACGGTTATTTTGGTCGATTGATTTTCCAATATGCTAGTTTTAATAATTCTCGTTCTTTACATTTCTTCTTAGCGGCTTGGCCCGTAGTAGGTATCTGGTTTACTGCTTTGGGTATTAGTACTATGGCGTTCAACTTGAATGGATTCAATTTCAATCAATCTGTAGTTGACAGTCAAGGTCGTGTTATTAATACTTGGGCTGATATAATTAATCGTGCTAATCTTGGTATGGAAGTTATGCATGAGCGCAATGCTCACAATTTTCCTCTTGATTTGGCATCAATGGAATTCAATTCTATAGATGGTTAA